GATAACTGCTGAAAGCATCTAAGTAGGAAGCCCACCTCAGGATGAGTGCTCTCCTACTCGTATTGACTCGGGAGGCTTTGGACGCGTAAAAAGCCGGGGCAAAGACTTATTCCCCGTTCCCGCGAACCGCCAAACACAACATAAGTCTCTGATTTGAGAACCCCGAGCCCGAGGTAAGGTCACGGCAAGACGAGCCGTTTATAACCACGATAGGTGCTAAGTGGAGGTGCAGTAATGTATGCAGCTGAGGCATCCTAACAGACCGAGAGGTTTGAACTTTGTTCCCGCAAAACTTGATCAAATTGATCAGGCAATGCCACTAGTCTTTGGTTGTGTGACAGCAAGCCTATCAATTATTAATGTAGGGGTCTGAAAGAAAACTTCGTACCGCTTCTTCCTTTATCCAAATCCAAGGGATAGAGGAAGAAGCGGGTCAGGATATTGTTTGGAAAGTGCATCCCTACTTCTGGTGTGTCTTCCGCTTTCGGGCCGGAGTCGTAGACTCAAGCTGATCAGTTCTTCCCCATTCTATGCGTATCCTCTTTCAAGGGTTGATATTTGCGTATCCTCTTTCAAGGGTTGATATTCTGGTGTCCCAGGCGTAGGGGAACCACACCGATCCATCCCGAACTTGGTGGTGAAACTCTACCGCGGTAACAATACTGCAGGGGGGGCCCTGCGGAAAAATAGCTCGACGCCAGAATAAAAAAAAAAAGAGAGATGGAATGCCCTTGATTCTCGTAGGGTTCATCTCTATTCGGAACTCCATGTGGAACAGAACATCCTTTCACTCCTTTCTCAGTGATAGAAAGAATACCGATGAATGGAGGGAGTCTCGGGCTTACGCGTCTTCACCAACCTCCAGAATAAGAATAGATAGATGGAGGAGAGAAGAAGGTGGTTCCAGCCCAGTCTATTTCGGTGAATCTCGGAACGGATCCAATGGAGTCGGGGCCTGTAGCTCAGGGGATTAGAGCACGTGGCTACGAACCACGGTGTCGGGGGTTCGAATCCCTCCTCGCCCGGGGGAACGAGAAGTCGCCAACGCGCTCGGTGCTGTAGTCAACCGACTGAACTTGAACTGCCCTAAGTATTAGTATTAGGAGCAATCACCAATATTCAACGAACCCGCGAAACGATTCATCAAAGAATATGAGCGAGGATGAACTCTTATTCGTCTTATTAGCAGGTGGACTTTTCTGCCTAGTACTAGTGGTAATTCAAATTCCTTCGTCCTTCGACTTTTCCCTTTTCGAAATATTTGAGCATGATTCTTTCGCGCTTCTCCCAGAGATCTTTCCTGTTGACACAGCTATAGCACGGGGATTATCTGCTCGCCGCAGGGCTAGTCGTACGCGACGGGAGCGAGGTAATTCCCCCCAGTTTGTGGGATGGAGGCACCTGGCTGGGTCCGAGCGCTATTACTCGCGTACGGCCAACCCTACAGTATTATTTGTGATAAACTGGTTCTATGTACGCAGTACCAAGCGGCTGGTCAACTACCAAATGCGCAACCTAGGGATCACCTGAATGGACTCTCCTTATACTATAGGGGTTGACTCCGACATAAGCAGAGCATAGCCGCCCAATCTTTAAAGATCGAGGCGGCCCGTACGAGTGAAAGATCCTGCCGTAATGTACTCCAGAAGTTACACCAGGCAACCCAAGTCGAACATGCTGCCGCGCGAAAAGCTCCGAAGAAAGGGAGGTAGACGATAGCGCGATAATCCGTTGAGGATTGTAATAATTATCCAAATTTGGCCGACTGGGATTAGTGGTTTTCAGTCCCAAAAACAAAGAGGTATGTTCCGTGGTTATCAGTCCCCCCCCCACGGATCCACAAAATTTTGCGCTGATTAACTTTGACGTGTCGGTTTTTCCCTCCCCTCTGATGGTTCTTCTTTTATCTACCGCTAGAGGGTATGGGGGTTTTCATATCTGACTTAGAGGCAGGATTAAGCAATATCAAGCAAGATCGAGATGAAGGTATCGGTAAGGTAGATGGAAGAAATGGCCCTTACGGGCTGGGCTTATGGGTGGAATTTTGAGTCCCATTCGGAGGATTTGGAGTCCTTTGGAAACAAAAAGAGGATGGGATTTTGAGTCCCATCCTCTTTTTGTTTTGAGACACCAAGCAACCAACTACTAAGATTTCTGGTTCATCTCATTTACATGAGAATTTCTTATAAGAATCGCGCTCATGTCTCAGTCGTCCTTTTTTGTTTATTCTTTTTTTATACCTTTTCTATCTGTAAGACTATTCCTTGAGTATTGGGTCTCGCTCCAATACTTTCGGATGTTAGGATTTTCCGTCCCAGTCTTGGTTTGGAAAGACAAAGAAGAAGAGGTGGGACTTACCGCCTCACATATCTCTGCAACGGGACCCACTCGTCTCTCGAGTCGGAGAGACATTTCCAGTGTCTCTTCACTCGAGGAGACAGGCATGGAAGTCGACCAATGGTTAGAAGCAAGAAGTCGAGAGACTTCTCTCATAAATGAGAGACCTCTGTACGCCTCGCGTAGGATTTTGAACCTACGTACTATGCGATACTAGATTTTGAGTCTAGTATGTCTATCCTTTCTTCGAAAGCAGGGAGAAATGGTGTAGCTACGCTCACCAACATAACTCCATTTTATGAAGAATTTCTATGCCTGTCAACTGCTGAACCGAATTTTCATCTCTTTTTTACCAAATTTACTAACTGGGAGACTCCGCTCAGGTCAGGTTTAGATGAAGTACCTGGACCTTCTTCATTACTCATTGCTTCTTCATGGAGTGGTAAGGTTCCACTTCATACTGACGACGGCCGAGGGTTCGAATCTACTCTCGCCCGCAATCAATCATCCTAAAGGGGTGGTTGATTGCCTCTTCCTACATAGAGTCTCTTTTTCGGCATCAATAAAATAATACCATACGAAGAGGCAAGAAAGATAGGCATTCTCTTTCCGCCTAAATATTTGGATGTAGCAGCATGGGTTGTTACTGCCCAACCCCAGCTGTGCATCGCGCGAAAATACTTATATCTCCCCCGCAGTAGACGGGTGATCATTTTCCCAGCAAGTGATTCCGGGTGCGAAAAGACAAATACAAGCTAGATAGGAAAATGTCAAGATCAATTACCGAAGAAGATGTAACTATTTTGTAAGTTGCAGAGACAGACTAGTTGGGGCAGCAGAACCGGCTTCTAGTAAAAATAATTCGGAAGAAAAAGAGTTCGCATCACAAGAAGTGAGTCTAGAATAAAGTATTCCGTGTGATCCCGATAATGGGATCTATCAATATACCCGATAGGGTTGATGCTAGTGCACGAATGATCGTAGCTATTTCAACAGAACTTTTTGAGATTGAAATTGATGGAGAAACTAATGAATTTCGTATATAAGTTGTGGATGCATCGCTCCTACCATTCTTCCCAGTGAACATTAATTTAATTATTTTAAGATAATAATAGATAGAAATGACACTTGCGACGAGCGCTACCAGGACTGATGGGTACGAACCAGCTTTCCATCCATGCCAGAAGAGATAGAGTTTACCAAAAAAACCGGATGGTGGAGGTATACCCCCTAGGGATGGTGAACGTAAAACCGGAGAGAATGTTAGAACAGGATCCTCCGTATATAATCCCGCGTAATCCCTAATATTATCAGTTCCGGTTCGTAAACCAGATGAGGTGATACGAGCAAAAGTTCCCAGATTCATGAGTATATAAATAAACGTATAAGTTATCATACTTGCGTAACCGTTCTCCGGGTCTGCAGCAAGTACTCCAATCATAATATATCCAATTTGGCTTATAGAGGGATAAGCTAGCATACGTTTCATGCTTATTTGAGTAACGGCAATTAGATTTCCTAATATCATGCTAAAAGTAGCTAATAATCCTACCACGACATGCCACTCATTAGATAAATGTGGAAAAATTAGACCGAAGAGTCGCGTAAATAAAGCTGGAGCTGCTACTTTAGAGGTAACAGAGAAAAAAGCAACGACTGGTATAGGAGAGTCAGAGTCGAAAAGAAGATTTCCGATCTTTCCGCTCATTCGGAACCGTGCATGAAATTCTTACTTCACACGGCTCTTGGTTCGTAAGAGATTCACAACCGATATTGCTCCCAGAACCTTCCTCGTGTATGTTTCAAACCCATTCTTCCTTGAATAATTTAGAATCATTCAATATGAAAACTAATTGTTAACTTCTCGAGGAATCCCTCATCATTTGGTTAGATTACCCACCAGCAATTTTGTATCGAATTCTTTCTTGCTTGTTTGTACTTCTTCATTTTTCACCGGAATCCTTTCAACAACTAAAACTACTTGTTGAATTGGTAGGCACACACGCCGGGCGGGAGAGACAAATTGCGACTTTTTTCGTTCCTTGACGAAGTTTTACCCGTTTCGGTATACTAAATTGGCATCCATGGCTGAACGGTTAAAGCACCCAACTCATAATTGGCGAATTCACAGGTTCAATTCCTGTTGGATGCAAATAAAAGAGAAAAACGGAAAATAAAAAAAGAAAGGAGAACTCAAAATCTACTTGTTTTACAAGTAGATCAAAGACTGGTGGGAGGCAAAGTCAAACTAATAAACTATACAGGAGTTACAAAAAAAGCAGAAGTTAGAAGAAAGATAAATAATTGAAGTGAAATAGACAAAGCAAAAAAGATATTATGGAAAAATTCAAAAACCAATCAATTACCGAAAAGTCTATTCGTTTGTTGCAGCAAAATCAATACACCTTCTACGTAGATTCAAAACTAACTAAAACCGAAATGAAAAATTGGGTTGAACAATTCTTCGACGTCGAAGTGAGAGGTATCAATAGTAGTCGAACAAGAAATAAAAATAAAAAGAAATGGAGTTCGAATTTTACAAGTAAAAAAAAAATGATTGTTAGACTTCGAGCTAATTATCTCATTCCACTATTTTTAAACTGATAGTTGGGGAAAGTTTGTTTTTCCACCAAATAAAAGATTACGCATAAATATAAAGAGGAAAAGTAAGTATGGCCACATGACTATATGAGGCGTATACTCCAGGCACCCGGAATCGGGCCATTCTGCAATTTGAGGAAGCGGCGAAATCTAAGCCTCACAGACGATTGACTTGTCGTAGAATATCTAGAAGTGGTCGCAACAATGTGGGAATTATTACAAGTAGACATAGGGGGGGCGGACACAAGCGTTTATATCGCGAAATCGATTTTCGGCGAGGCAAGTTAAATGTTTCTGGAAGAGTAGCCGGTATTGAATACGATCCTAATAGAAACGCTTTCATTTGTTTGATCAACTACACCGATGGTGATAAAGGATACATCTTGCATCCACGGGGGGTGGGGGTTGGAGATACCATAACATCTAGTCCTGACGCACCCATTTCAGTTGGAAATGCCCTACCTCTGAGTGCGGATTGAATACTTGATTTGCGTATTCCGAAATTAATCGGTCGGGTTGTAAGCTGGGCCCGTAAACCCAGCACTACTTCGAAGTTACCAAATAATATGGAGTAAACCTGGTTGGGGCAACTCAATAGGGACAACAGCACGTGCTAAACCAAAGTATGAAGCGATTAAATACAAATCAATTTGCAAAGGTAAGATAATATGGAAACAGATAAACAATCTCAAAATTGTGGCAACGAAGGGCGCCCCATGCGTATGCTGAAGTTGCAAAAAAGACGAATTCGGAACAGTCGATTTGGTAGTCGGAGGCAAAATCGAAGCTGCAGAAACAAACGGAAAATTGATACGTAGAGCTGAAATTATGTCAAAGCCAGATAGAAGAAGTTTCCTACGTTATCCTGAACATTGACTAATGCTAACGCGAATCATCGAAGTCACTAATTCTGCTGCTAAATTCTCGAAGAAATACTAGATTTTCACAAGAAAGCCAGATGCGGGCGAAAAAGCCGAGGATACAATATACATGGCCCAAAAATTACTTGCTTTTCAGTAGGCATCCTTTTGATACTACCGAAACCCAGCAACGGTGCCTTTTATATCCAGAAAGCTGTATGCCTCGAAAGAGGCTTGTGCAGTTTGGGAAGGGGTTTTCCCAAGTCGTTTTTTTCTTTTGAGAAAAAGTAAGAGGAGGGGGGGGTCTACCTCAACCAGAATACCTTTAGGTACCATTATACATAATATAGAATTGAAATTTGGGAAAGGCGGGTAATCGGTCAGAGCAGCTGGTACGGCAGCAAAAGTAATTGCAAAGGAAGGTCAACTTGCTACGCTAAGACTACCTTCCAACGAAATTCGTTTAATATATCAAAACTGCTTAGCGAGTATAGGGCGAATCGGAAACATCGACATTACCAACGAAGGCTTGGGAAAAGCTGGGTCCAAGCGTTGGTTAGGGAAACGCCCTAAAGTGAGAGGTTCAGCTACGAATCCTGTGGATCATCCCCACGGGGGGGGGGAGGGTAGGACGTCGATTGGTAGGCAAAAGCCATTAACCCCTTGGGGGCATATCACACTTGGAAAAAGAAGTCGGAGAAGTAAAAAATACAGCAACCCCTTCATACTTCGTCGACGTAAAGGTTTTTGATAAATGGAAATATTAAGTAAGTAAGAGGTTAACCGGCCATGGCACGTTCATCAAAGAAAGGTCCTTTTGTAGCTAATCATTTAATACGAGAAATTGGAAGCCTTAATATACGAAAAGAGAGAAAGTTGGTTCTAACTTGGTCTCGCGCTTCTGCAGTCGTACCTATCATGATCGGTCACACTATTGCTGTTCATAATGGACGGGAGCACCTACCTATTTACGTAACCGATCGCATGGTGGGACATAAACTGGGGGAATTTACACCCACCCGGAATTTTAGGGGACATGCCAAAAACGATAAGGGATCTCGTCGCTGATTAGGAAATTATACTTCATGAAAAACAAAAAGAAGTCAAAAATCGGAGCAAGAGCCTTGGGTAGAAATATCCGCATGTCACCTATCAAAATACGACGGATTATTGATCGAATCCGAGGCTGTTCGTACGGAAAAGCACTTGTATTACTCGAATTTATGCCTCATAAGACGTGTCATTTAATATCACAATTGATTCTTTCTGCAGCAGCAAATGCCAATACCAATTTTGGATTGGATAAGTCCGATTTGTTCATCGATGAGGCCGTAGTTGAAAATTCCGCATATTTGAGAAGGTTCCGCCCACGAGCCCAAGGACGAGGTTACCCGATAAAAAAGCCCATTTGTAAAGTAATTATTAAGTCAAGCTCCAATTTTGTTGGAGAGGTGGAAGAGTGATTCGACATAAAACGCTTATTAATTAAATTAGAACATGTCGAAGAGTTAAACAAAACTATAGAGGAAATTACCAAATAATAAATATGTTAATATTGAATTGAGGAAAAATAGATACGGGACGAAAGATTCATCCACTTGGTTTTCGACTCGGCGTAAGTTAGAAGCATTATTCTCATCGGTTCGCACGGACAAAAGATTATCCAAAGTTTCTCGAGGGAGATAGACAAATACGCACCTCCGTTGAAAATTATATTGGAAAACATATGAAGGACGTCACAAACTATGGCGGAATTGGACATATTGAAATCCAACGAAAAACAGATCTCATTCGAGTTGATATACATACAGGATTTCCTGATTTACTCATTGAAGAACGAAGTTTGGGGATTAGTCAAATGAAGGGAGACGTCGAAAAGATCTCAGGAGTTGAAAGTCGTAAGCTCCGGGTAGTACTAAGTAGTGTCACCCAACCTTACGGGGAACCAAAAATCTTGGCGGAATATGTTTCCTCACAATTGAAAAATAGAGTTCCTTTCCGACGAACTATGAAAAAAGCTATCGAACTAGTTGGAAGAACTAGCGATAGAGGCATTAAGATCCAAATAGCCGGACGACTCAACGGTAGTGAGATGGCTCGAGTTGAGTGGGTCAGGGAGGGACGGGTACCCCTCCAAACCATTAAAGCCCGTGTAGGGTATTTTTACCACCCGGCTCAGACGATTCATGGGGTTTTAGGCATAAAGACTTGGACATTTCGGGGTACTGGGTGATCTCCACCCAATGAAAGAAAAACTATTTAATAAATTTTGACACAGCCTGATTCAGTTTCATCCTATTATAATTTCAATCTTTCTCATTTCAAACTCTAAAAGATCTTTGCTATGCTTAGTGTGCGACTCGTTCAAGCAACATCTCTTTATCCAGGAAAAAAACTAATTGATAGGATAATGGGCCGCCTACCTTCGGGCACTAAATAAGTGAATGCTGCGGATAGGCTAGGGCTATCTCACCGCGAATGAAGTTTCTATCCATAGAAAGTTTTCTTATGGGGAAGCTGAAACCAATATCAAGTTAGGATTAGTTCGATAAGTAAAAATTGAAATCATTGAATTTTCACTTGTCGAAATCGTATGGTTAACCGGTCAACCCCCGAGAAGCTGCGTGATGTGGCACAATCTCCAAATTGAAGTAGAGCTTTGAGTCAATTAATACTGAGGACGTTGACTCTCCAACATTAGGGTAGGGTGAAAAACTCCGTCGTCGGGGAGGGGGACCAAAACGTTTGTTAGAAGAGACTGAAGCAACGAGAGGACTTCCAAATCTGACTCATCTCATTTAATTAATGTCGAGATTCGGAAAATGGGATGGCGAAAGAAGCCCATATCTGAAAAGCAATAAATTAAGTTATAAGATCGAGCTTATTTTCGCCCGTGAATTTAATACCAAGTAATTTCTGAACTGCTACTTATAAATAGAATGAAAATCAGAAAAAGAAATAGAAAAAACATAACTAAATTTGCAAAATATGCAACTTGGTAACAAATTTATGAGGAGCTGGCTGGGGGGAGACTCCCGCGCCCAGTTTTGTACCAGAGATTAATAGATTATGCCGATATCGACTGTAACCCCAAACGAACTAAATATCGTAAGCAACATAGAGGAAGATTGAGGGGAGTATCTAGCCGCGGCAACGTCATCTCCTTCGGAAAATTTGCTCTTCAAGCCCTTGAACCTGCTTGGATTACAGCTAAACAAATAGAAGCGGGGAGAAGGTCAATAACGCGCTATGCACGCCGAGGTGGAAAGCTGTGGATACGCATTTTTCCCGACAAACCCATCACAATGAGACCCGCGGAAACGCGTATGGGATCGGGCAAGGGATCTCCGGAATACTGGGTATCCGCAATTAAACCAGGCCGAATAATTTATGAATTAGGTGGGGTATCAGAAGATATAGCTAAAACTGCCACGGCGATGGCTGCACACAAAATGCCTGTGCCTACGCGAGTGATAACTACTGCGAAGTTGTGAGACTTGTTAAAAAAAAAAAGGAAGGTAAAAAAAAAATAGAACAAACAATATGAAGAAGAAATAATAGTGATCACAACGACGGCGACGCCGCGTCTAATTCGCCACCCAGATTGTTATTACAGGCAATACACTTTGCCAATTGGGTTAGAATAATTGCGACGACGGCAATTCAATTATCACAAAAAATTGTCTGGTGGGATATATTTTCCTCCACTCGAATATACTACAAGTAAACCTATTATTTTTCCCGATTACTAAATGATTCAAACTCAAAGTTATTCAGATGTAGCAGACAATAGCGGAGCCCGCAAATCGATGTGTATTCGAGTATTAGGAACCGGCAACCGTAGATATGCCGGTACAGGTGACACAGTAGTAGCTGTAGTCAAAGAAGCAGTACCCAATATGTCTCTAAAAAGATCAGAAGTGGTTAGGGCAGTGGTAGCATGTACTCGCAAAGGAATAAAACGATGGAACGGAATGAGTGTCAGATTCGACGACAATGCAGCCGTCGTTGTCAACCAGGAAGGAAATCCCAGAGGGACTAGGATCTTCGGCCCAGTCGCTAGGGAATTGAGGGATTGCAACTTCACCAGAATAGTTTCTTTAGCTCCCGAAGTGTTGTAGAAGTAAATGATTAAGTGAATTTAGCACGTTAAGTTTAACAAATTTTCAAACCAAGCTTTCTCTCTATAAAATTCAACTTGGTTTGAAAATTTGCTAAATGTATATAAATATGAATTAAAAATTTAAAAATACACAAAACTGAATTAAAGGAAACAGAATAAGGGAGGGGTTAGGAATCATCCCGGTATTGACAACTAAAAAACCATTAATTGATATTTCATGAATGACGACGCCATCGCCACCGCACCTACTGCCATAAGAAATGGCAACATAAGAAGAAAAGCTATAATCAGGATACCGGCTACTAAAGTGGCTGAACGCATCGCACAAATTTTGGCGGAAGAAGGTTTCGCGAGAAATGTTGTAAAACACAAAGATAATGGGAAAGAGTTTCCGGACGTGAGCTTGAAATATCTTGGCAAGAAGAAAGACCCCTACGTCGCAGTTGTCAGGCGCATTAGCAAGCCTGGATTGAGGGTTTATTCCGACCGTAGGGAAATTCCTAAAATATTGGGCGGTATGGGAATTGCCATTTCATCGACATCTCGTGGACTTATTACAGATCGGGAGGCTCGACAAAAAAAAATCGGGGGGGAAATTTCACGCCACACTTGGTGATTGAAAAGCTTCTTTTTAAACGAAAAGGAATTGTTACCAGCAAAAATTATGGCTCGAATGAACTATTAGCAATATCAATTGAGTTAGCAATTTTTTGAGGAAATCTATGAATTACGGGGGGTTTATTTAGCTCGAATGATTAAAAAGCAGAATCTTATCGACATAGAGGGTACAGTCACGGAATCGCTTCCCAATGCCATGTCTTGAGCGTGTTTAGATAATGGATGCCAAGTCTTGACTCACATATCGGGAAAGATATGACGAAATTACATAAGAATATTACCGGGAGACAGGGTAAGAGCCGAATCAAGTCCTTATGACCTTACCAAAGGGTGTATCATTTACCGACTTCGAAGTAGACAGACAAATAACAATCAGTAGATTTCGATGTTGGTATGGTAACCCAGTTATTATCCATTTGTTCAAATTTTTGTTTCAATTTAATAAAGAGGGAAGACGTATCCCAAATTTATCAGTAGATTTATCAACTAATTTGAGGTTACAGCTATGAAAATTCGTGCCTCCATTCGCAAAATATGTGAGAAGTGTCGATTGATTCGTAGACGTGGACGAATCATGGTAATTCGTAGCAATCCAAAACATAAGCAGAGGCAGGGGTAATCAAAAGCTTCAGACGTAGAGCCAATTAACAATTAATAACAGTCTTCAAATATGAATAATCAATCAACTATGTCAGCTAATTCAAGGAAAATTCGTTCGCGAAAGGTAAAGCGCGGGGTACAGAAGGGGGTTACTCATATACGGGCAAGTTTCAATAATACCATTATTACTGTCACGGACGTTCGGGGATAGGTAGCTACTCGGTGTTCCGCTGGTGCATGTGGATTCAAGGGTACGCGCAAAAGCACACCATTTGCCGCCCAAGCTGCAGCGGAAACTGCTATCCGTGCTTCGACGGATCGGGGTATGAAGCAAGCAGAAGTTATGATGAGTGGACCTGGTCCGGGAAGAGACACTGCCTTGCGGGCTATTCGCCGAAGTGGCGTAATCCTCAGTTTTGTACGTGATGTAACCCCCATGCCACATAATGGGTGTCGACCCCCCCGAAAGAGACGTGTCTAACTATCTAATTAGTAGTTTTATGAAACTTAAAAGGGGATTCCTATATGCTCACGTGTGAAACATCTATCTCTACCCAGACAATTAAGTGGAAGTGCGTTGAATCTAAGACAGAAAGTAGGCGTCTTCATTATGGTCGTTTTGTCGTATCTCCTTTTAAGAGGGGCCAAGTTAGTACCGTAGGAATTGCCATGCGTAAAGCCTCATCAGAAGAAGTTCAAGGCACGAGCATAACACGTGCAAGGTTTCACGGAGTTGTGCACGAGTATTCTACAATAAAAGGTATTAAAGAGACAATACATGATGTTTCAGTTAATCTAAAGGAAATTGCACTTAAGAGTGACTCCGATGATGTTAAAGAAGCAGTTTCATCCGTGACTGGTCCCAAAGAAGTAATTGCGGGTGATACATCGTTACCGACCTCTGTCGAAGCAGTTGACAGTTTGCAATATGTAGCTACTATCACCCAACCAATATCTGTCAATATTGAATCAAAAATTGAAAAAGATTGTGGATACCGCATAGAAAATTCAAACGCATGTAGAGATGGAGAATTTCCCGTTGATGCTGTATCTATGCCTGTTCGAAACGTCAATTATAGCGTACATTTATTTGGAAGTGGTAAAGCGATGCGAGAGACACTATTCATTGAAATATGGACCAATGGTAGTCCGACCCCAGACGAGGCAATAGCCGAGGCCTCTGAAAAACTAATAGACTTATCAAGTCCTCTTTTACACGTGAAACTTGAAGACGTCTCCTATTCAAAAGATAGTCAAAGTTACCCCGCTTCAGGGGGGTCATCTTCACAAGTTTACAGCGTGAATGAACTGGATAAAGAGCTACCCGCAGATACGTTTATTGACCAACTAGAATTACCGGCTAGAGCCTCTAATTGTCTCAAAAAAGCTGACATACACACAATTGCTGATTTGCTTAATTATAGCCGAGGAGATTTACCAAAAATAAAGAGTTTCGGACAAAAATCTGTAGATCAGGTATCAAAAGCATTGTGGAACCATTTTGCCATAGAATTACCCAAAAATTAGTTGCATATTAATTAGTAAGAGCAGGTGGCGGAGTATAAATCGACCCATTTTTGAAACAAACAATCTTGTCTCTTATAATATGTTAAACTTTCACTGTGTATTTCACTTATATTACGAAGGGTTTAAAATGGTAAATATGAGTTACTCAAAAGCCGAAATTTGAAATTTGATTCCCAACTCTCTTTTTAGCAGAAGTGAATTATTCAACAGAGAAAATAAATTTGTTTTTCGGTTGAAACGTAGATAGGTCTAGGGAAGGCTCGGCCCGCCAAGGGCTGGCAACTGTTCCCTAGACCAAATTTGATTATCTTTTAAGTTAGTAGGAGATAGATAAATGCTAGAAAAGCCCCAAAGTTAAAGATCCATCTATGGGTAAGGTTGCTCCAATGCCTGACCAAATAGCGACCACGGTGCCAATTGCAAAGACTGTTGTAGCTACTGGGCGCCTAAACGGATTCTGAAATTTATTGACATTTTCGATAAAAGGAACGATTAGCAGCCCTGCGGGTACTGACGCCATTGGAAGAACACCTAATAGTTTATTGGGGACCGTCCGAAGTATTTGAAATACGGGAAAGAAATACCACTCAGGTAATATCTCCAAAGGAGTTGCAAACGGATTTGCTGGTTCACCAATCATTGATGGTTCTGAAGCAGCCGAACCCACAGTACATGCGATGGTTCCTAATATTACTACAGGAAATATATACAACAAATCGTTGGGCCAAGCGGGTTCGCCGTAGTAATTATGTCCCATACCTTTAGCTAATTTTGCTCTCAAAACAGGATCGTTCAAGTCAGGTTTTTTTGTTATTGGGGTAGACTCCTCATTCCCCGCAAGAATCGAACGTGAGAATTTCTCCTCATACGGCTCAAGCAAATATAGATTTATCTTATTCAGCAACGGTTAGGTTGATGAATAAAGAGAGGACGAACACAAAAAAGAAGTTATTTCGTAACATGGCTTCTCATCCGAATCAGCTCAATAATGAAATGAGGCTTCGCGGGTTATCTTGTATCCCATACTCACGTGTCGTATCATTGCAAGTTTAGATGAGACAAAATATTTATAAGCTATGATATAGGGTATAGAATCTTAACTTGTTGAAACTTCGACTATATATATCTTTAGATCGCTTTTTTACCCCAACGGTTATTCGTACAAACAACTATCTTTTGATGCAGAAGAAATGTATGCATCGCATTAGAAACCGTATGTTTAAAAGTTTCACACAATCCCAATTCAATATATAGGGTTTTACGGGGCCTTTCAAAATTTTTAGGTCGATCATGGAAAAAATTCTTCAAACAACTTCAAATTCGATTTGGCAAATATGTTTTTATATCCAGGTTTCGAATCTTAGCCCCAAAGAAAGGTCGGAGAAGAGACACACCTTCAGTTGTGGCAGTATCCAACTCAACGTCTGCATAGCCTACAAGTCTCGCGGCGAGTCACACACTCCCATAATCCAAATTTTTTCCTTTGACGTTTCGATTATTTCGTCCCAATAGTTCAAGACAATAAATCCGCTAGATAACTTACCATCTTGCTTAGTAATAAACATCGGCGGCAACAGAACAACAACCTCTTAAATAAATGGGGATTGGGATTCCCTATCAATCTAGTAACAAAGTATTTTCAATTTATACTTTTCAATTTATAACTAAATCATAAAGGACCCGGGATGCCTTGTTTACGGATCATTAGAAAATGCATCAACGTAAAAACAGCAGTAAGAAGCGGCAATACAAAAGTGTGTAAACTGTAAAAACGAGTTAGCGTCGATTGACCAACACTAGCACTTCCTCGTAGTAACTCGACTAATGAAGATCCTACCAGGGGAATAGCTTCGGGTACGCCAGTTACAATTTTGACGGCCCAGTAACCAATTTGATCCCAGGGTAGGGAATATCCAGTCACACCGAAAGAGACAGTTGATACAGCTGGAGTCACCCCAGTAACCCAAGTCAATTCGCGAGGTTTTTTGAATCCACCTGTTAGATAAACGCAAAATACATGCAAAATCGTCATTAATACCATCATACTCGCTGACCACCGATGAACAGACCGAATTAGCCAACCAAAATTAACTTCAGTCATTGTATATTGAACTGAAGAAAAAGCTTCTGTAACAGTCGGACGATAATAAGAGGTCATGGCAAAACCGGTTGCTACTTGAACCAAAAAGCTAGTCGGCGTGATTCCCCCCAAGCAATAAAATATGTTCACATGTGGAGGGACATATTTGCTAGTAATATCGTCAGCAATTGCCTGAATTTCTAGGCGCTCCTCAAACCAGTCATATACCTTAGTGAGATGGGTAAGCCTTTGTAACTCCCTCCTCATAAACTGCACATGAGACTTTTTTCTCATACAGCTTAAGCGAAGCTATTTGAGCATCGCCCATTCTGTTAGCATTTACTCAAATAAGATGGTATAAAAGGTAGGGTGGGGATACCCCCGACATTTTGTATTATCCGATATCATTTATTAAAAAATGGAGAAAGAAGCGACTCAGTCTCGGGAAACTCAAAAATACATTTTACTTCGATCTCATGTTAGCTTTTATTTTTGAATTGAAATCCAATGAGACTAGCGTCTTGGGAAATCTTTCAATCTTGTCGATGTACTCCCCCCAGTAAAAAAAACGAGGGGGGATAGATAAATAACTAGAGGTTAGTTCGTTCTGATCTGATTTTTGTTGTCCCCCAAAGAACCTTAGATTTTCACTATATTTCGAAATTTTTTCCTAGATAGGAGAACTTAATGGGCGGCAACTCCTTCATAACCTTGACTCGAAACCCGCAAACTCCTTTTTATATACCTACACACTTTACAAAAAATCACAATTGAAACATACTTCGCTGGTAATTTTCCGATACAGCACCGAGTCGGCAATATCAAGTAACAAATTTCATCACGAAATTTAAATGGCAACTTGAGGCAAATTAATCATAGTTTGAGCTTTAGACTGACTAAATGTCAACTTCTCGCGTTTCGGGTGCTAATGACTCGACCGCTACCCGGCGAGATAACAATAATCCAACATAATAAAAATTTATCGAAATAAAAGATTATTCATTTGTTAAACCAGATTAGTTGCGACGAATCACACACCCATATTATTGTATTCTGGAAACATTTCAAGTTCACGCGATTTAACTCCCGTTCCGATTTATAATGAGATATCCATTTCTGAACCCCCAGGTATTGCCGTTATATCCTCGGGGTTCAGAACTTTTTTCTACCAACTAATTGCAATACCATCTAATAAGACAGATGAGTTGTAAATTTCCAAAATAGTAACTAGGAATACTGCAAATAAAGCCATGGAAAATCCCATCAAGGGGGTAGTGCCCCAGCCGGGGGCAACTTTTCCGTATTCCGAATTAAGCGGCTTCAGAACCATTCCTAGTAAACTTATTCTGGGTTTACTTCTGAGGGTGTCACCAACAACTTTTGTAGCCATAGAGCCTGCTAATTCAATTGAAATTTGTTGACTTTGTATACTATTATAACAAGTGAGGTAGGCACTATTACTTCTTTCGGATTACATGGCAATGGAAACCGCAACTTCGGTCGCTATCTTTATATCCTGTTCACTCGTTAGCCTCACCGGTTACGCTTTGTATACCGCTTTCGGTCAACCCGCCAAAGAGCTCAGAGATCCCTTTGAAGAACATGAAGATTAGTGGGACTGGTATAGCAAGCAGCAGACCTTCCTTTGCAAAATTAAAAAAGGAAGGTCTCTAATCGACTTAATTTACTTTATATTCATAATTCTGCTAATGCAGCAAAATCCGGTTATTTGGTAAAATTAAAATCGGGAAAACTATCTATTTACCCTTGCTGGGTACTTTGGGAGGCTCCCGAGAGGAGGTGGCAGAAAATATTATACCTAAAGTGGCTACCAACAAAAATGTGTAAACCAGTGCTTCCATGAATTCAGTAGTAGTAGTGGTATTTTGAAAATATCTTTCATACTAATTGCGGTGGGGAAGACTTCTAGTTCCCCCAATTTTTCTTTATTTGAATTCGAGTAATCAAAACTATTTAAATAAATGAATTCATCAAATTATTAAGCGTTGATGAAGCAATTACTATTACTCACTATTTCTTTTCAGTCAATTTTTGTAACTAACCTGATACTGATAAAGGAAAGAATCCAATACGACAAATAAGAACGACAAATAAGATGAAACTTATTAAACAGCTTGTCTTTTAGTACTTGGATCCCCCAACTTTTGAAATGCCCCAAATTCGACTTGGGCGTCCAAATCGGGATCAATACCGGCGAAGACGTCTCTGAATAAGGTTCTTGCACCGTGCCAAATGTGACCGAAATAGAAAATAAGAGCAAATGTGGCGTGACCGAAGGTGAACCAACCCCGCGGACTACTTCTGAAAACACCATCTGATTTTGAAGTGGCGCGATCAAACTCGAAGATCTCACCTAATTGGGCGCGTCTAGCATATTTCTTCACCGTGGCGGGATCGCTGAAGCTAGCACCATCTAGCTCACCACCAAAAAATTCTACGGTTACACCGACTTGCTCAACGCTATATTTTGATTCTGCTCGTCTGAATGGAACGTCAGCTCTCACGACACCCTCGCTATCTACCAAGACTACGGGAAATGTCTCGAAAAAAGTTGGCATACGGCGTACAAATAGTTCGTGGCCTTCCCTATCTTTGAAAACAGCGTGACCTAACCAGCCAACGGCTATCCCGTCGCCGTTGTCCATTGCACCTGCTCTAAACAATCCTCCTTTCGCGGGGTTGTTACCAATGTAGTCGTAAAAGGCTAATTTTTCCGGAATCTTCGACCAAGCTTGAGATAGATTTGAGTTTTCGGTTTCACCTACCCGTACTCGTTTCTCTATTTCTTGTTGGAAATACCCCTGATCCCACTGATAACGAGTGGGGCCAAACAATTCGACCGGGGTAGCGGCGGATCCGTACCACATGGTTCCAGAAACGACAAAAGCGGCAAAAGATGCGGCAGCAATACTGCTAGACAATACGGTTTCGACATTTCCCATACGTAGAGCTTTGTATAACCGTTGGGGGGGACGAACACTTAGATGAAACAAACCCGCTAGTATACCTAAAACTCCCGCTGCTATGTGGTGCGAGGCGATTCCACCCGGTACAAATGGGTCGAAACCCTCAGCCCCCCAAGCTGGATCTACGGGCTCCACTTTTCCGGTTAATCCGTAAGGGTCTGATATCCAAATACCGGGGCCAAACAGGCCTGTGACGTGAAATGCTCCAGATGCAAAGCAAAGTACTCCCGAAAGAAATAGGTGGATTCCAAATATCTTTGGTAAATCTAGGGATGGTTTTCCCGTGCGATCGTCGCGAAATAGATCCAGATCCCAATATACCCAGTGCCAGATAGCGGCTAGAAGCAACAAACCAGATAGTATGATATGAGCCGCGGCTACTCCTTCATAACTCCAGATACCCGCATCAGTTGCGGCATCTCCGGTGATGCTCCAGCCTCCCCACGACTTTGTTATTCCGATGCGAGTCATAAAAGGAATGACGAACATACCCTGCCTCCACATGGGATCAAGAACGGGATCCGATGGGTCGAAAACAGCTAGTTCATATGAAGCCATTGAACCCGCCCAGCCAGAAACCAAAGCGGTATGCATCAAATGCACGGAAATAAGACGACCGGGATCGTTTAATACTACGGTATGAACGCGATACCAAGGCAAACCCATGAGAAACCCCTTTCTTGGATATTGGAGATGAGTGACTACTATGTAACTTTCTTGCAATATAAGCTTTGCTTCATAAGTTCCGAGAGATAAAAGTTGTTGTGTTAAATATACAAACCAATATCTTAATTTGCTTCTATATTGGAGGCATTCCTCCCTCCTCGCCTTGTTTAACTTATTTGCTTGATTTGTGAAAAACCCATAGTAATATGAGGTGAGACAGTAATTTTTGTTTCAAGAGCAGATGAAGGCATAGATATTTTAGCATTTACGTGCTTTATATAGCAATGTAGAGATTGGTCCCATCGGGATCTGTTAATATATGCAAAAGAGAAATGCGAGTTCTTCAACCCATGTTGTCTCTACCAAGCGTGTTATAATATGATCGAGGCTCCTTCTCAGTTTGGCCTCTACGTCCTCAAATTCGAGTTAATTACAACTTTTCTCGTGAATTTTTATATGCCAATTGGTGTTCCGAAGGTGCCCTTTCGTTTACCTGGGGAAGAGGATGCAGCTCGGGTTGACGTATAGCGCGATTCGTCAGGTGCGTCGAGCCGGATGGAACTCGCTTCCGTCATTCTCTATCCGACTGATTTGTTTTTATCTCACTTGGAATTGACTAATCTATCAGCGGTCAAATGCGTGAGAAAAATCTCTCAGTAGGTTTAATAGTCGTTAGAATCCATGGCTAATTGAATAAACAGATTGATTGGGCCCCGGTTACTCAGTCCCAGATATCGATCGTAGCAGAAATAACTATGAAACAAGAACCAGAACAGCAAGAAGCAGATTTAATAGATTTTGAATACGTCACATAAGATATGGGAATAGATACAAGGGAAGTAAAACTATTTGTTCCGTATGTGCAAATAGCGGTCGGAACCACGCAACCTCCGGAGTAGAAGATGAACCTAAAGATCATATACAAAGGACTCAATAACGAACGGAAATAAACCGGTGTAGGAGGAAAGGCTAAAACGCCAAGATGAATTCACCGATCACCAGTTACGAAGTGGTTCACCATGTGCGTGCAAAAGCTAGGCCAGACAAACTTGAGCCAGAAGTGCTAATACGGGTAGGATTGAAACAAAAAAAAGAGGAGGGGAATTCCCCTTATACTCGTTTCACGTAGAAGTTGCGAGAGCCGTATGTCTTTAACAACACCTATACGGTTCCATAGGAGGGGGGCAACAGAGCGGGAATCACAGAAACCTATCCAAATCAACCGGCTTTATCGGGAGAGACTTCTCTTTCTAGGTCAACAAGTCGATGATGAAATTGCCAATCAACTTATCGGTATCATGATGTATCTAAATGGAGAAGATCAAGCCAAAGATATGTACTCGTATGTAAATTCACCCGGCGGGGCGGTATTAGCCGGAATATCTGCTTATGACGCAATGCAATTTGTCGTACCAGACGTACATACCATTTGTATGGGACTAGCTGCTTCAATGGGATCTTCTACTTCGGCCGGAGGGGAAATTACCAGACGTATAGCACTACCCCACGCTTGGCGCCAATGATTTGTACGGATTAGAACTCTGCCTTCGCCTAGTTGGGGTAACAATAGCATGGCAACTTTTACTTGGCGACTCCTCCTATACACAACCAATTAGAAAAAGTGAAATGCCGAGGAGTTAAACTGAATCAAAATAAATCTTTTTCTCGTGGATTCATTCTGGATCGAAATCGATATATCCTAGCGTCATAAATTCGAAAGAGTGTCGAATCTACATAATTTATTAAACTTCAAGTTTTTAATGAGTTGGATGATGCCGATTCCGTTATCCACCGAGAGTATATATAGCAAACTCTGGGATTGCTGGCACGATACAGCAGTGGAACCATCACAATACGTCCGATAGAAAAGATGGTGCAATCTCGCGATATTATCCCCGTAGTATTTATTGCAACAAGAAGGGCTTGGCGGCAAGGCAAATATTTTTTTTCCAAGACAAAAATTTAATGTTTAAATGCTAGTTTAAGCAAACTTTGTCGACCCACCAGAAGTGTAGCCGTATGCAAAATAATTTGCTTGTACGGTTGAGCTTAACTGGAGTCACCTAATTAGGGTAATGATTCATCAACCTGCTAGTTCGTATTATGATGGACAAGCTGGGGAATGCGTTATGGAAGCAGAAGAAGCATCAAAACTACGTGATTGCATAACAAAAGTCTATGCCCAAAGAACTGGCAAACCTTTATGGATAATTTCTGAAGATATGGAAAGAGACGTTTTCTCGTCAGCAGAAGAAGCTCAGGATTACGGCGTCGTGGACCCGGTAGCGTTAGAAAACGTGTCAGCTTGAAGATTTAATAATTAGGAAGTGACTGAGGGTTGCAAAAAAAAGTTAAATTTTCCTGATTCAATTTATTTTTCTTGTAATTTCGCGTCTATTCGTCTAGCTAGTTACTATTTTATCATTTAGAAAAGCAAGTCTTCAAATTTTGTTATTTCAAACAAAAGAATTTCATGAAGATTGTTGGATATTCAGATGTAGCAAGTTTTTTCAAATGGTTAAAATATTTTGAACCGAATAAAATATCTGCGTTTTTGAACGTGCCAACAAATCAGCAACTAATTAGAAAAGCGAGACAACGGTTAGGGATTGGAACAAAATCCCCCGCTCTTCGGGGATGCCCCCAACGGAGAGGAGTATGTACCAGGGTGTATGTGTGACCCGTTCGGATCAGAAACCTGAGACATTAGGGGTTGACGTCGCGAGATAATCCCTCGAGTGAAATGGGTAGAAATTGATAATCCATCTGTTTCAATGAGAAATAGAAATTCGCGGTTAGAGTCGGTGTAAATCCGATCATTTTGATTTGGAATGATAAAAACCAATCGATGATGACAAAGTTGAGTTATTAAGCGAATCAGAGCAAGTGATGTAAACTTCTATATCTATTTTGCCAATCCCGCCGCGATGGTGACAAGCACGGGTCAGCTGTTCTGCCAATCTCCAGCTTAAGATACCGTTACTACACATATAACTTATTTTGAAACAAATAACAAATAGGAAATGGAAGCGAGAAAGCCCAGTTTAACGGGCTGAGTTAACTATTTATTGGGGATCATGCGACCCGCCGACAGCAATTATGTTTTCCCCATCTTCGGGAAATCCTAGGCTCCGGTATATAGGAGGGACCCGGTTACCATAAAAGGCTGACCACGGAAACAGCGGAATCCGCGGTATCTCTGGTACAGCGTATTGCCTCTTAAACAATTGGGGGTGGGACATCCAACCTGTATCGGAGTATTCGCGGTAGGGAAAGTCGGAGTAGCAAAAGCCGCCGGAATCTTTATTTATCACATTAGATAGAAAAATCAGATGGAAGAAGTGTCGATTCATCAAAATCGACAAATATTCATATAATTATGAAGCAGTTACCAAACGACCTTCTGAGAACTGAAAAGTCTGGTATGTCACTGCACATAGTTGAATTAAAGAATAAATTTGTCATAAATTTATCTTCGAGATCTTTATCTCGAAGAGGAGGAGGGGGGGGGTCAGAGCCTGCCTAGGAATAAACGGATTTATCAGACAACACTGCAATTTCTTGTGAGGCTACAAATATAATGACTAGAGTAAAACGAGGATCCATAGCTCGTAGATTTCGCAGAGGCATTCTCGATTTTGCATCCGGGTTTCAGGGGGCTCATTCAAAATTATTCAGAGCAGCGAACCAGCAAGAAGAAAGGTCACTGGCTTGCGCTTACGTAGATAGAAAAAACCGGAAAAGGAAATTTCGCCGTCTGTGGATCGCTCGGATTAACGCAGCAGCACGAAAAAATGGACTTACGTACAGTTCGATGATTCACACTTTATGCCAAAATCAAGTTTTTCTAAATCGCAAGATACTCGCGCAAGTAGCTACTACAGACGGTTATTGCTTCTCCCGGCTCGTACGAACAATTAATCGCGGGGAAGATTGACACGAGGCGGCAAGCCTCTCCGGATTAAGCGGAGAGGCCAGAAATGAAACAAAGAGAGAAATATAAACGAAAAGACAGACTACCTTACAAATATGAGTTTGACTCAACTTCGACATACTCAATCCCATTTCTTTCAAAGGGTATTTTGAATTGTCAAATTGCAAAATCTTTCATAATGAAATTTTAGGAAATTTTCTAATTTTCATTATTCGAGAAGGGTAGCAGAGCCAAAATACGGGCTCTTTTTATAGCTATAGCTACCGAACGCTGCTGCTTGGAGGTTAATCTATTCATCCGTCTCGGTAGGATTCTTCCCTGCTCACTGACGAATCGACGAAGTAAGCTCGTATTTCTGTAATCAATAGTTTCATCAGAACGAATAGACGGGGAACGTCTACGGGGAAATCGTCTAAATTTATTCATGAGATTTTTTTGTGACTACTAATACGTATCAATATTGATTACTTATAAGTTAAGTAGAATATCCCTTATTTTTTTAGTTCTTTGTGATAAGTATGTTTGTGGCAACAAACGCAAAATTTCCTCGATTCCAACCGAGTAGGTGTATTACGGCGACTCTTACGCGTGGTGTATCGAAAAATACCTGAGGATTTGTTGCCAGCCTCTTTGAAAGTACAAATTGTACATGCCAAAGCGACGGTTACCCTCGCATCTTTACTTTTGGTCATAGAGACAATTATATCTTAGTAATATAAAGTTGCTTTTTAAGAAAAGGGGTCGCAAGTACGTCCAAATGTGTTTGAACGGACTACTCGCGAAGTTCCGACAATCCAGGGAGGTTTAACTACCCCCCCCCATCTATAACTCAGTTACGTATTACTCCTTCATGTAAAACGTAAATTTATCTGATTTTTTTTTTTATCTGATTCCTCTGTAATTAGTTATTTAGATTAAAAAAAGGGAAATAATAAAGCATCTGGGAAGAAGCGATTAACTTCTATTAAGGAACCAGCCAGCAGTCCAAACCATATTGCAGCTACGACGGGGGCCGTGGAGAGATATACCTTCACGTGTTGCATCAAGAGTCCTCCTCATCTTTAATTTTTTTTTTATCTCTTAGTCTTTATTCCCCTTTTACCTTTTATTATTATATTATTAATAATAAAATAAATTATCTACAACTTAGAAATCAATATTTTTGAGGAGAGAAGTCGGTGAACCCGAAGTAATATTGGTGGTAGTAATAACTGCAATACCAACAAAAAAGGAGAAGAAAGAGTTAAGAATGGAGCGGGGTTGTAGAAAATAGCTATCTGTTGAGAGATAAAATTTCCCCCAGGTAGACGGTATCTACATCTACCGGTTATAATAAATTAGACACAACAGCATCAGATCGATGATACCAGTTCCAAATCAATATTAATAGGGATGTGACGCAGCTCGGTAGCGTGTTTGTTTTGGGTACAAAATGTCGCAGGTTCAAATCCTGTCATCCCTATTTTTGATCCATACCCCAAACTTCAGGGGCAGGGCATTACATCTCGACAAATTGGTTTATGTCTTTCTTCTTTTAAAGAGGACATAATTCTTTCTCTGTTGCTTCCTCCTCACTCCGTGAGGAAGGAAGCTGCCCCATCGATATAGAATTCAAATCTAAAAATTACTACCGAAAGGGAGGCGCCTTTAGTTCAGTCCGGTAGAACGCGGGTCTCCAAAACCCGATGTCGTAGGTTCAAATCCTGCAGGGCGTGCTTACTACCGCTTAGCGAAGGATTACTTAATAGATCGGAATAATACGCGTAAAATATAAAATACCTAAAAACTGGAAACATCAAATTTGATGTTAACGAAACAGCCCCCCCCCCCCCTTTATGTATATTAAGTAGATAAATATTTTTAGACAAATCTTAGAAATAATTACATAATTGAGCGAAAGAAATAATTTTAGAATGAATCTTTCTTCTAAGTCAACATCTTTTTTGAGATGCCACAATTATTTGATTCCATTTTTTGATTCTGTCGAATATCTAATTGATCGCCGCGTCGATATTGTGGGTATGCAGTTACAAATAATCCAGCTAGGGTTATTGGAATCGAACCCGACACAATTCCCGATAGTGATGCTTCAACCATTCTAGTTTATAAACGTCTATTTTAAATACTTACCAAAAGAGATTTTCGTGTTAACCGACTATTTTTTGGTAGGTGCGGCAAATTAATAGGTGCCGGTGGGCCCCCCCTTCCTGCTTATTATCCCTCCCTTACATAGATTATAAATGATAATGCTAAATCATAGAATCTGAATCTTGTTCAATCCAACCAGTAAAGCTAAAGTCAAAATTGATACAGACGTCAAAAAGGCGAAGTAGCTTAGTAGGGTGAGCATAAACTTGAATACCAAATTATCTAGCAGATGGGTTATTAGTATACGATTTCTGCCAGTAGTTTATCACCCGAAGTTGCGGAATCAAAGTTGTTTACCCAAATTTGCGAAGTCAGGGTTGATTAGTAACACCTATTGGGTGATCTAAATCTGTCGATTTAACTTATCCGATACAATTATGTCTTAGCTTAGTTAATTTATTGGGTAGTGAACTGAATAGATAGTATCTTTAGGTCATTAATTGATTGCTTAAGAGTTGCTTGAGAAATCTTATTTCTTTTGGTAGTTATCCCCAACCCACCCCGGGATGAGTATTTCTCTGACCCACGGGTAATATGCGTAGGTCTAGCTTGACTCATTAATTATAATTATCTGGACACACCAAGACACGAAGGCAGGCAGGAAGACGGAGTGATAGAAGGAGTAAGATCCCTGCGCCGACAAATTGACGCATAGGTCCGAAGCTAGTCAAAGCTTTCTAGTCAATTTGTTCTAGGTAAATTTGTTCTAGGTATATGTAAGTAACCACCAGCGGAAATTCCGTAGGTATTGAACACCCCCCTGAGGAGCGAGTAACCTTGCCGCATCGAAGGTGGGCTAGCTATACTAAACCGATATATTTTGGATATACCCTGGGTATAAAGAAGAAAGTGACATCCTAATTAAGATGAGGTCCTATTTGAGAAGGTTTACCGGTAGATTCCACATCTTCCAACCCTTCTTATTCGGGAAGCAATCCTTTTTAGTATTACAAGATAGATACGGAGCTGAACATGTCTGGGAATACAGGAGAACGCCCCTTCGCTGACATTATTACTAGTATTCGATATTGGGTCATCCACAGCATCACCATACCCTCCCCGTTTATTGCAGGCTGGCTGTTTGTTAGTACAGGTTTAGCTTACGATGTTTTTGGAAGCCCCCGTCCAAATGAATATTTTTCAGAGAGCCGACAGGAAGTTCCCCTAGTAACTGGCCGCTTCGATTCGCTGGAACAGGTCGACGCATTCACCAAATTATTGTAGGAGAAACCAGTACCAATGGCTTTAGATAAAACTTATCCAATTTTCACTGTTAGATGGTTAGCCGTTCACGGCTTAGCCGTACCGACAGTTTTCTTCTTGGGGTCTATATCAGCTATGCAATTCATTCAAAGATAGTTTTTAGTGAGCTCCGAATCTATGACACAACCGAATCCGAATAAGCAGAGTGTAGAATTGAATCGTACAAGCCTTTATCGGGGATTATTACTGATTTTCGTACTTGCCGTTCCATTTCCTAATTACTTTTTTAATTAGAAATTAAAAAGAATTGTTCGAAAACGATCAAGATCCTAATTATTTGTGACTGTTCATGTCTCGAGTCGGGACCAGAGGATAAAGCCAAAAGAGTAAGGGTAAGGAGGTGGCGCAGATGACAAATACCACTGGAAGGATTCCCTTGTGGTTGGTGGGTACTGTAGCCGGTACACTTGCGACAGGTTTGTTAGGCGTATTCTTCTACGGAGCTTATTCAGGGTTGGGGTCGTCTCTTTGATAATAACTGCTGTCTGACCAAAAAAATTTTGCCGAATTCTACGGGCGAATTCTCCATTTTTCTTCTATTTCAAGAAGTAGAAAAAGAAAAAGAATAAGATGCGGAAAATTTGTTGTCCAAGTCAATATATCTTGATTTAGTTAGCTAGAGACTAGTTCCACGACGCATTTTTTGGTAGACGGGTCGATCGATTCTTTATACGTAAAAGAATCGATCGAGACTGAATATGACAATTAGAACAAACAAGATTTGAAATTTTCAAATCTTTATATATTAAATATAAAGAGAGGTTTTTCGGGAAACTAGTTTGATATAACCGGATCAATCAATAGGTTTTGGGTACAATTTATAGTTTGACTAACTATGAGATAAACTAATTATGAGATAAAGTCTCCTTTTCTCTACATTTCTACCTAGTAGTAATCTTCCCAACAAGCTTTATTAATATTTGCATTCCACTTCCCTGCCTGACGTTTGATATTCCGTGCTCCAGTTTAGACTTAATAGAGTCAAACTAGGAGACTTAGCAATAAAGAAAGAAGTAAGCTAATTACGTTACGGAAGACACGTAAATATTGTTGGTGGTGTCGACACCGCTGACACCACCGACGAAACCGAAGCCGACGCAATCAACACCCTTTATGTGGTTACCAAACCATTGACTAAGAAAGAAGACAAGCGGAAACCTCTTTTTCACACACAATTATCAATCAGATTAGCTATACATGAAAGGGGTAACCTAACTAGGAGAAGTAGTAGGCAATCGGAAATTCATTTCTGCCAGCTGCACTTTTTCAAACTGTTTTTTCTTCAGCACGAGAAAAATCTGCGCCAAGACAACCGATGCAAAGAAAGCTATAAGACCTTGAATACGTAACGGGTCCTGAAGTACGATTTCGACTTCTCCCTGACCGAATCCCCCAACATTGGGGTTATTAGTCAATGGCTGATCAGCCTTGACGAACTCACCTTCCGAAACAATAAGTTCAAGACCGGGAGGGACAGTATCCGTCGCTTCACGATTTCCGGATAACTCTTCGATAGTGATTTCGTATCCACCCTTTCCTTCTTTGCGAACAACCCTCTTTATTTTTCCCGTTACTGAAGCGGCGTAGACCGTGTTGTTGCTTTTGCTCCCGTCTGGGTAGATTTGTCCCCTCCCCCTATTCCCCCCAACATAAATTGGATATTTCAGAAAATGAGCTTCCTTGTTAGTACCGGGATCTGGTGAGAGAATCGGAAATGTGATTTCGCCGTATAATTTGCCCGGCACTGGCCCTACGACAATTATATTATCCTTGCCGGGACGGTAACTTTGAAATGACAATTTTCCCAACCTTTCCTTCATTTCGGCTGGAATGCGGTTGGGGGGAGCCAACTCAAACCCCTCCGGTAGAATAAGGACAGCGCCGACATTTAATCCCCCCTTTTTCCCGTTTGCAAGTACTTATTTTATCCACGTATCATAGGGAATCTTAACAACTGCTTCAAATACAGTATCGGGAAGAACAGATTGCGGGGCTTCAAGATCCACAGGTTTCTTGGCTAGATGGCAGTTGGCACACACAATACGCCCCGTAGCTTCTCGGGGATTCTCATAATTCTGCTGCGCAAGAATCGGATATGCTTCCGATACAGATGGACAGTTTAATTCACCGAAACCGATTGATATCGCAAGCGCAAGTGACGGAATACAACACTTTTTCATCCAGTTATTCGTAATTCTTTTTTGCATAAATTTATGATTAGTCTTAAGTCTCTGTACAAACGGGTTATTTGGTGATACCGCTTGGTAGCAATTGATTCTATCTCGTTCTAATTCTTTCCTCTTTTTTTATTTGATCATTATCAGCAGATGGAAAACGAGAAGAGGTTGCAAATAACCCAAGAGAATGAACTGGTCTAGCCTGCCATATGCAAATTTGGAGAAGAAACAGTTGTCACCCACTCATTGTATGATAAGTTGCTACAATTGACGGAGATGTACGATTCAAGTGACGAAAAATCCAATATTTGGATACCGTATCTAAAATAACTGGAAAAGTTGAAACGAGGCGAGAAATTACATATCTATTGGGGATTAAGCCGAAATGTTCGAGGAGGGAGCCTATTACTATTTCCCAACCATGGGGCGAGTGGAACCCCACACATAAATCAGTTAGTAAAAGAATGGAGAATGCTTTCATTGTGTCATTCAAACTATAAAATGACTCCTGAATCCGGGAATTTGAAACTGCAAGTCTCTTTCGACCTGTTATAAACAATAAAGTTGGGATGGCAATACTAATTACATCGGTTACTAGCTGCAGAAGTAGTTGGATATTGAGTTCGTCATACACTGCTGCCAACTGGGTAGTCTCATCATATGCATTTGCGTCAAAATTTGGCAACTGCCTATCTACCAAGTGTTCAATCGCGTCATTTAACCAGAGCAATGCTTCTGTTTCTCGAAGTTGCTTCAAAGCCTTTTCCTCTTGAATGGGGTTGATAAAGACTTGGGTTTGGGTGATGTTCCACCAACCCCTAATCCAAGACTCCAAGAACCAGTTTCTGAAACTGATTGGAATCGTGAGGGGGAGAAGTAGGAAACACCCAACATATTGAAGGGAAACTGATGCTTGGTTTCTAGTTAAGTCAAAATCATTACGTACCAACACACTTGATTGATTTGTCAATTCCGCTCTGAACCTGGATAAAGTGCGAGTCACGGAACGAGGCACCAAACTAATTGACTCATAGGCCGACGGAAAATTTTTCGACTCATAATTCAATGATTTCTCAATCACTTTTTTGGTAATTTGAAATGAAGAAAAGTTTATGGAACGGCGTGTTCTTCTACCAACAGACTCGTTTGAAGTCGCTTCAATCCAAGCTAATTTTCTATTTATTTTTTTTATACTATTCAACCTGTAAGAGACGCGGGAAGTTAGATCATTTCCCAATTTATCTTCCGAGAAGCTAACGATTTTTCTACTTCTTCTGTTGACTGTTTTGCCACTCATGTAACAATTTCGGCGAGAGTTGAAAGATAGATCTTGGAAGAGCAAAATATTTGTAAGGTTCGGCAAGAAAATATTCAAGCAATTTTTTATCAAAGAATTGTTTGCGCGATAGCACCCAACTAGAAGCAGTCGGATTAATTTTGCCCTGAAGAAAAGTTTCAGGTTTCTATGCATTCCCGAAATAGATATACTAAATCTGTGCTCTAGGAGACTGCAATATATTAGATATCTAAATTTACTGGATGCCGTGTTTGTGGACGCCGTTGCGGCACGGAACAATTTATCCGGTGTTGAAAGGGATGATTTTACCCGCATGAAAAGTGGGGAATCATATATTAATATTAACGAATGTAGTCGCTTACTAGCCTCATAAGCTCTATCTGAGGAACGATGTGGAGTACTAATAAACCATCGAATAATCTTTTTTTTCCAGCAATGTAATCGCATATATTAGCTGTAACTAACTATCTATCAATCAGGAGAGGAAAATAGACGAAGTACGAGACTAATCAGTCAAATTGTTGTAATTAGGCTATTCCTTCTTTTGACCCCTCCCCTCGAATTTTTTTGCCAATCTAGTACTAGTAGCCTTACACTTCCCCGTTAATCATCTAGTTCCGAGATTCAGTAAATTTTAAAAACCTTCAATCGATACACGCGGGAAACGAGCAGGTTCGGCGGCTTTTTCTTCCATATCTCCTAAAGTTAAACTTTCACCAATCCTAGTTAGTGGGATATTTTGACGACCTCTCATTTTTAAGTAAATAAGCCGACGCGGGTAAAGGCCTTCCCTACTTTCCAATCCAATCGCTTCTACATCTTTTAATACAAGTCGGATGCAGATCCGGCGATTATTTCCGGGAAAGCCCCATCGAAATATGGAGAGAAATCCCTCCCGCTTGTCGAACAAGTTGTAGCCGCCCCCCACGTTCCGAAACGCGGTACACCACAAATACAACCCGATAAAGAGTCCCGCAATCCCGTAAAAACACATTACAATACCTTGTGGAATAAAGACGATGTGTTCGGATGAAAGTCCGGGGGTCAGATCTTTGCCGACGCAGCTAGAAAATCCCACTGGTAGAAAACCTGTTGCACCACAGACAAGGAGACAGGCCCAAAACGAATTTGCAATTGTACGAGAGCCTTTTACAAAATCCACTTGGATCCATTTGGAGCGGTAATTCATTACTATTTCCTCACAGATTGCATAATAGATGGATTAGCCATTTTGTCATCAATTTCACTTTCCCTATTTATTTTTGCGGTGCATTACTCCCGCTTGTTTTTGATGTATCTATGCTTAACAATGAAATACCAAGATGGAGCCCAAGCATATGCTTGGGGTAATTGTCTATAAGTAACGAATTTTTTAATGAAAAATCAATCTATATCTCATTTTTATATGAAATGAGAATGAGACATAGATTGACTGGGACGGCATCCTCGATATTTTTGAATCCTCAAACAAGGATAAGATAACCGCCGAGAAAGAGAGAATTCATCCTTATTTAAGTATTAGCTCAGACTAGACTTCGAATTCAACCGATATTGTGAAATTGCCGGGTAATTTACCCCGTCTACAAAAAGAGAAGATATTAGAGAATTTCATCCCGCTCAATATATAGAAATGAAATAGCCATTGCAACTGCTGGAAACACCAAACCGACTAGGGGTACAAAAATAGAGGGTAGATAAGACGCTGCCATGACGAAATTACCTCAACTACAATAAATAAAAGGAGAAATCTATTTATATAATCGTATATCTCTGTCTAGCTCTTTTCTCTAATATCTAATGATATTCTTTTTATTTCGTGAAGAAAAGGGGTTTCCAGGCTTCCAGTGGGGTAATCTAATTCAAATCTTTTTTTCGGTTTATCTGGGAATAAACGGGGACGCTGACACCGGAAAATACAACAGATTTTGTTGTTGTACAAAAAGAAGACGGAGATGATTAGTTCCCCACATATTGGTAAATAGGGAGGGGGTAAGACGCGGCCGACTCATAAGTGAAAGAGAAAATTTGGAACAAACTCAATCTTTTTTATAAGGCGCCGATGAGTGGAGTTCAGATATTTCGCTCGAAACACCCTTCAAGATATTACGCGGAACGATCAAATCGAGTAGCCCATTATCAAATAAAGACTCAGCGGCTTGAAAGCCCTCAGGTATCTTTTGACGTGATGTTTATTCAATTACCCTTTTACCGGCGAATGCTGTATACGCTTTAGATTCGGCAATAATTATATCCCCCAACATGCCAAAACTGGCGGTGACACCCCCTGTGGTTGGATAGGTGAGAATCGATATATAGAGTAATTTTTTTCGAACTTGATGAATTTGCAAGACAGAAGAAATTTTAGCCATCTGCATCAAGCTCAACGTTCCTTCTTGCGTACGCGCCCCCCCAGAAGCACAAATTAAGACTAATGGCAAAGACTTGTCTGTGGCATACTCGACTAGGCGAGTAATCTTTTCACCCACGACGGAGCCCATACTTCCCCCCATGAAGTGGAAGTCCATAACACCAAGCGCAATAAGTGTTCCATCTAAATATCCTATACCTGTTTGAGCAGCGTCGGTTAAACCCGTTTTTTCCTGAGAGACAGCTACGCGATTTTGGTGAGAATCCTCGTCGGAAAAGTCTAAAACATCTTCTGTGACCATGTCTTCATCCATGGGAATCCACGTGTTATGATCAATCGAAAGTTCGATCCTTTCCATACTATTCATTGAGAGGTGATAACCACGTTCTTCACATACACTTTTATTCTGTTTCAAAAATTTGACATAAAGCATGTTTCCGCAGTTATCGCGGCGAGCCCGTAATCCTCTATTCGTGTTAACACTTATCCGCTTCTCTCTTTCCTTTTCATTTGAGGTAGAACCTCTGGTAGCTTCTTCGGGAAAAGCTCCAATCAATCCGCCAAATTTGCGTCTATCTTCAAACCAATTTGTTACAGACATAAGAATCTCCTCATCTGTTGTTTCCCTTTAGCTCGTGAAAAGAAAATAAATTTTAAATAAATTTATCATAATATAGCAAACTTTTTATATCTATCAACAAACTGGTCTCAAATCCAAACCCGCCGATGTAACAAATAATTGATAATTGACTAATTATCTATCGAATCAATCGTATTGTAAGTGGTCGATTTCTATTATCCAACGAAACAGGCGGGGCAATATGCTATGAAACTAGACAATAGAAAGATTTTTAAAATAAAAATGAAGCGTCGGGTTCAAATTCAAATTTAGACTACTCATTCACATCCTTGAATTTTTCAATGCAAGTTGGTAGGGATTCGAACCCCTCGGATTCACATTTTGGAACTACGTGTCTCCCAGTTTCCATCATTGATTAACCAACCTTGCTACAGTATCGCTTATTATGTCAGGAGTATCGGGAGGGATTTAACCCCCTCCCGATACTCCTGAATATGTCTCACAACTGTCTCGGAACAGATGCTGATAGCAAATAGCTGCGAAAGCTACAACCTATTTACAATGTATCAATTGTCTCATATTCAAATTTGATTGCTTTCCATATCTCGCATGCGGCAGCCAATTCTGGACTCCATTTACTAGCTTCGCGAATGATTTCATTACCTTCGCGAGCAAGGTCGCGACCCTCATTACGAGCCTGTACGCAAGCTTCTAATGCAACTCGGTTAGCGACCGCACCGGGCGCATTTCCCCAAGGATGTCCTAAGGTCCCTCCACCAAACTGTAATACGGCATCGTCCCCAAAAATTTCGGTTAGGGCAGGCATGTGCCAGACGTGGATACCTCCCGAAGCTACGGGTATTACACCCGGCATAGACACCCAATCTTGCGTGAAGTATATGCCACGACTACGATCTTTTTCGATGTAATCTTCGCGAAGTAAATCGACGAAACCCAGGGTTACTTCTCGTTCCCCCTCTAGTTTGCCCACTACAGTTCCGGCGTGTATATGATCTCCACCGGACATGCGTAATGCTTTGGCCAATACGCGGAAATGCATGCCATGATTCCGTTGTCTATCAATCACAGCATGCATCGCACGGTGAATATGAAGAAGCAATCCATTGTCTCTACAATAATAAGCTAAGCTGGTATTTGCGGTAAACCCTCCGGTCAGGTAGTCATGCATGACAATTGGTGCACCCAATTCTCTAGCGAAAATAGCTCTCTTCAACATTTCTTCGCATGTACCTGCGGTAGCATTTAAGTAATGTCCCTTGATTTCGCCTGTTTCAGCCTGGGATTTGAAAAGAGCTTCGGCTACGAATAGAAAACGATCTCTCCAACGCATGAATGGCTGAGAATTCACATTTTCATCATCTTTTGTGAAATCAAGTCCACCGCGAAGGCATTCGTAGACGGCTCTACCATAATTTTTAGCAGACAGACCTAATTTTGGCTTGATTGTACATCCCAACAAGGGACGTCCATATTTGTTCAATTTATCCCTTTCGACCTGAATACCGTGAGGCGGTCCAATGAAAGTTTTAGAATAAGCAGGAGGAATTCGAAGGTCTTCCAAGCGTATAGCGCGTAGAGCTTTAAATCCGAAAACATTACCTACAATGGAGGTGAACAAATTGGTAACGGAACCTTCTTCGAAGAGATCCAAAGGATAAGCTACATACGCGATATACTGGTTTTCTTCCCCAGCAACGGGTTCTATGTCGTAGCATCGGCCCTTGTAACGATCAAGACTAGTTAACCCATCTGTCCATACGGTGGTCCACGTACCCGTAGAGGATTCTGCAGCTACCGCAGCTCCGGCTTCCTCAGCCGGTACTCCGGGTTGCGGGGTCATTCTGAAGGCTGCTAATATATCGGTATCTTTGGTCTTGTACTCGGGGGTGTAATAGGTCAGCCGATAATCTTTGACACCAGCTTTGAATCCAACACCTGCTTTAGTCTCCGTTTGTGGTGACATGGGTTTGCTCCTCCCTATGACTAAATTGGTAAATCTTGCAAAGATGAGATCTGCTCGGCATAGGTAGAGTATTTCGACGTGAAACGCAAAGTGGATATAATTCAACCTGCGCACGATACTTATACCTGCTAAAATTCCGTTTCAAGCGTGGGACATTATCATTTTATCCCGCGCCTTGTACGGGGTGCAACTAATCAATCTGTTTTATCTCAAAAACTGCTTAGAAAGCAGCAGTCTGCCTCATTTCAATACATTGACTCGGGAATCTCTTCGTGGTTAGACTTGTCAGTAGAAGACGAACTCAACAAAAGCCAATCACTCGCGTTTAATGGTCAATTTCGCCTGATAAAGAATCGAACGCGCATCTGAATAATGAATATTCAATGGATAGAGTACAGATCTCCCCAGTTTTTCGATCGTATACAAAACAGAATAAGGAATCTGAGTTATCTGCGGTGCGGTTTACCCCTCTTCCCATTTCATTTACCTGTAGCTACATCTGCAAAATAGATTTAAATAAAATAGAGTGGATGGGAAGGGAATGGGTAATCCCCCCCCCCTCGCTATCGGCCACTCAACGATAAGACGCAAAATATTTCCACCGATTCAGTAACCAAATAAATCTAATACACTAAAATACTATAGTTATGAAAACCAGTTCTCCCTCTTTTGAAATTTCTGAATTGGTGGGAAAAAACGTGGGCTACATCACCCAGATCATTGGACCAGTGTCGGATGTGGCTTCCTCCCCGGGGAAGATGCCCAATATATATAACTCACTAGTAGTCAAGGGACAAAATCCAGCAGGTCAGCAGATTGATGTTACTTGTGAAGTCCAACAATTATTAGGTAACAATGAGGTAAGAGCCGTAGCTATGAGTGCCACAGACGGTTTGATGAGAGGTATGGGCGCTGTCGATACGGGAGCCCCACTTAGCGTTCCCGTTGGTGAAACTACTCTTGGCCGAATATTCAACGTCCCCGGTGAACCCGTAGATAATTTGGGTCCCGTGCGAAGTAGTGCCACATTTCCGATTCACAGGTCCGCCCCAGCATTTACCCAGTTGGACACCAAATTATCAATTTTTGAAACGGGTATAAAAGTTGTAGATCTCTTGGCTCCATACCGGAGAGGCGGAAAAATTGGTTTATTTGGTGGGGCTGGAGTTGGAAAGACGGTTCTTATTACGGAATCAATCAATAATATTGCGAAGGCTCATGGAGGTGTATCCGTATCTGGCGGAGTAGGAGAACGTACACGTGAAGGTAATGACCTTTACATGGAAATGAGAGAATCAAAAGTTATTAATGAACAAAATATTTCGGAATCAAAAGTAGCTTTGGTTTATGGTCAGATGAATGAACCCCCGGGAGCTCGTATGAGAGTTGGATCAACTGCTCCAACAATGGCAGAATATTTTCGAGATGTTAACAAACAAGATGTACTCTTATTTATCGACAATATTTTTCGCTTTGTACAGGCAGGATCGGAGGTCTCGGCGTTATCGGGTAGGATGCCTTCCGCTGTGGGTTATCAACCGACCCTTGGTACAGAAATGGGGTCGTTACAAGAGAGAATTACCTCCACCAAGGAGGGATCGATAACTTCCATTCAAGCTGTTTACGTACCTGCGGATGATTTAACTGACCCGGCTCCCGCCACGACATTTGCACACTTAGATGCCACTACTGTACTTTCCAGGGGATTGGCGGCGAAGGGTATTTACCCAGCCGTAGACCCGCTGGATTCAACCTCGACTATGTTGCAGCCTTGGATTGTGGGTGAAGAGCACTACGACACGGCACAGGGGGTTAAGCAGACTTTGCAACGTTACAAGGAACTTCAGGATATTATAGCTATTCTCGGACTAGACGAGTTATCCGAAGAAGATCGCCTAACGGTAGCTAGGGCTCGAAAAATAGAACGTTTCTTATCACAACCTTTTTTTGTGGCAGAAGTTTTCACCGGATCTCCGGGTAAATACGTCAGTTTATTGGAAACCATTAAGGGATTTCAAATGATTCTTTCTGGGGAGTTGGATAATCTTCCCGAACAAGCTTTTTATTTGGTTGGCAATATTGACGAAGCTACCGCAAAAGCTGCGGCTTTACAAGTGGAGGGTCAATAAAAGAGATGGCTTTGAACCTCCGCGTGATGGCGCCTAATCGAATAGTTTGGAATTCCGAGGTTTGGGAAATTGTTTCATCCACCAATAGTGGTCAGATTGGTATATTACCCAATCATGCTCCACTTCTAACAGCTTTGGATATGGGGGTTTCAAAGATACGTCATGATGGGCAGTGGTCTGCAATGGCACCGATGGGTGGCTTTGCCATGATAGATAATAATCAGGTGACAATATTAGCGAACGAAGCGGAAAGAGCTACCGAAATTGATCCCGACGAAGCTCGGGAAACCTTTCAGATGGCTCAGGCTGACTCAACCAAAGCAGAAGGCAAGAAAAGTGTAATAGAAGCCAACTTGGCCTTCAAAAGAGCGAAGGCTAGGCTAGAAGCTTCAAATGTTGCTTAAAACTCTCTTTCTCCGTCCGAAAGCACTAGGTTATTTGATAGTCCGGTAATAATCCTACTTACTGGTACACGCAAAGAGAGACCTTTGATGTGTCTCACATACAGTAAAACTTATTAGATACCGTCAATTTAGTTATCATGGTATCTAGTAAGTGTTACCTACTATTGGATTCGAACCAATGACTCTCGCCGTATGAAAGCGATACTCTAACCGCTGAGTCAAGTAGGCTGCTAGTAATGTAGTCTATCCTACGATACTTCTTATCCAAGTGTATGACTGATACATAACAGATATGTATGCATCTTTATTGTATTGTACCCTAAGAAGTGGTTATATACAACCACTGGATGTTTCATCACTTGATAAATATTTGATTCCATACATATATATGTATCTGTCTAGATGTAGATAATTCCTTCATCTTTCAAACCGGTTTGTTGACTTGACATAAATCAATTGATACTGATGAACCTCTTTCATAGATGATCAAATGTATCAAGGGCTATAGCTCAGCGATAGAGCGCCTCGTTTACACGTGCGCCGATATCTTATTTTGAGAAGATTTGTAGAAAACCAACGACTCGCGCAAAACCCCGCATGATAATTTTTTGTCCAACTTACAGTAAAGGATACAAAGGAACAGTAGCATGAAATATAGGTTGACCAGAAAAAGTCAACCCCTAGAGGTTGATATGGTAGATAATTGGTTCATCCAATGTAACAACTGGTAGGAATGATGTGAGGACCCTGGGGCAGATCTCTCCTTCGTTTCACGAATTTTCGGATATAGATGGTGTCACATACTCCTTCTAATTGACAGAGAATATTTGACATTGCGGGGTGGACCCGTATCCCCCGAAGGCGAACCTGTGTCGATGCAATGTCAATAACTTTCTTAAGGTACTTCGGAATTGCCTGATTTGGCTAATCCTTTCCCCGTGGATTTTTAGAGGAAGAAGAATCCTCGTAAAGAAGAACTTGGGCATGTGGAACCCCTCGTTTTTCTGAGTAAAAACGAGGTTGGTGCATCACCAATTGTTTGGTTTTCCCAATTTAATTGGGAAACAGCTGGTTAGAGAGCCCTATGTCGTAAAGGTAACATGTTGGATTCGTCAAGCAGTTCGGAAAGATCTCTTTCTTTTCTACATTCCAATCTGCATGACCGGGAGTGTCTACGGTTCGAATCCGTATAGTCCTAACTTGAAATCAAATAAGAAAAGTTTGTAAAAAATTTGTTGAAATTTGAGAATCACCCGATTTTTCCACTAGAAATGCGACATCGCCACTTCCAAATATGGAAGGCTAACCCCCCTCTTTCCACTTCTTTTTATTAATGAAAATGAGGTAACTGCGAGTGTAACCAAACTAAGAGTTTGACTCACTTCCCCGAATAGGTTATACGTGTTAAACCTTTTACAATATAGCGAGGCAATGGCTGCTTGCCAATCCGCTTACCCTAGGTCAACACTATTTTATCCAGTTCCAAATTTATCAACTAAAAAAAAAATTGATACGAAAGAAATATGAAGATGTTTTCGCTCCACCAATATGACCCCTTTTGGATTTTTCTGCTGGTATCTATATCTATCCCCTATTTAGCTTCTTCGCTCTCTGGATTTATTGCTTCCGCTCGGAAAGGGCCAGAAAAGTTAACAAGTTACGAGTCGGGAATTGAACCCAGAGGAAATACTTGGATTCGATTTCAAATACGTTATTACATGTTTGCTTTGGTTTTCGCGGTCTTCGACGTCGAAACCGTATTTTTCTATCCCTGGGCTATATCTTTCAGGGAATTGGGACTACTTGCTTTCATCGAAGTGATCATATTCATTTTTATACTAGTAGTTGGTTTGGTTCACGCATGGCGAAAAGGAGCATCGGAATGGTGTCAACTTCTGAATATTCGGGTGAAGGTGAAGAAGGGAAAGTTGAACCCCGCGGTGTAGATATCCCCGTTAATTCGGTGGAGCCTCCGCTCTCCGAATGGGGTGTGTCAAATTCGATTTTTCTAGCTAATATAAATGATTTTTCTAATTGGTCCAGACTTTCTAGCTTGTGGCCGCTTCTATATGGCACCAGCTGCTGCTTTATCGAATTTGCCTCCCTAATTGGTTCACGATTTGATTTCGACCGGTACGGTCTATTACCCAGATCCAGCCCTAGGCAAGCAGACCTAGTTGTCACCGCTGGCACCGTAACCACGAAAATGGCCCCGTCCCTAGTAAGACTCTACGAACAAATGCCTGATCCGAAGTATGTAATTGCTATGGGAGCCTGTACCATTACGGGGGGCATGTTTAGCACAGATTCTTACAGTACCGTTCGCGGGGTAGACAAATTAATTCCCGTCGATATTTATTTGCCGGGTTGCCCACCCAAACCTGAAGCTATTATTGATGCCGTAACAAAACTCCGTAAGAAAATTGCTAGAGGAACTTCCACAGATCGGCGGGCTTCTTCTTGTTCCACCCGAACGAAATACCTCAGTCTGAATCATCGATTTCGCTTCGTACCTAGCATCCATATAAGTAGATACAACCAAGAATTAAGTAATTTTGATACAAAATTGCTACTAAACAGTTTTTCAGAAAATTTTCAGAGACTTAAAAATGAATCTGAAAAATAAATAGTGGAAGTAGAGAAATAATTAAATTTTCTTCCACAAATGAATAAGATGAGAAAGAGGTGTCAACTAATATGAACACTATTAATGAAGATAAGTTCAATATCGAGACGCGGGGTCGATTATCCGCTTGGTCAACTAGACATAAGTTTTCCCATCGACCTCTGGGTTATGATTATAGGGGTGTCGAGACCTTGCAAATCAAGTCGCAGGAGTGGTTGTCTGTAGCTGTCGCCCTATATGCTTACGGTTTTAATTACTTGCGTTCTCAGTGTGCTTACGACTCGACACCGGGAGGATTTCCAGTCAGTGTATATCACCTGACACAGATACGAGATCAGCCAGATCAACCCGAGGAAGTGCGTATAAAAATTTTTGTTCCGAGGGAAAACCCTATAGTACCTTCAGTTTACTGGGTTTGGAAAAGCTCCGATTTTCAGGAACGTGAATCTTATGATATGTTGGGAATAATACATCAGGGTCATCCGCACCTTAGGCGTATATTAATGCCTGATAGTTGGGTAGGGTGGCCCCTCCGTAAAGATTATGTCGTACCCAACTTCTATGAATTACAGGATGCCTATTAATTCGCATGAAAATGAAGAATAAATTTGCCCTACCTGACTATTTATCTCACAACCCGTCCCGCTTCTCGAAGCTGCTTACGGCTAGGAAGTGGAGCTCCCAGACGAAGGTGGACGACCAGTTATTGAGCCCAGCTTTCAAGATACTTTTTGGCTAGCTTCTTCGCGGTTGGTTAGTTTTACGCGAAGCTGTAACTAGTTTAGTCTATCCCTATAGACCATTTATATGCCAAGAACCAGAATTGAACTGGTGACACGGGGATTTTCAGTCCCCTGCTCTACCAACTGAGCTACCTCGGCCAACTTCTTTATGGATATTAAGTTAACTAGAAATCAATTAAGTATATTTCTCAACTTTAGTCTTTTTTTACCTAGTTAAGCCGCGGATCTCACTTTTCTCCATATGTTTGATACAATATTGCTTATAAGAAATAAGGTAAAGTATAGGGGGGGGTCTAGATCGAGCCATTCATGCATATTAGAAGTATGAATGGCTCACTTGCAAACTGTTTTCAAAGGACCAGACAAAGAAAATTGAGGTGTCTCAAGATTAAGGTGTCTTACATATCTTGCTTCCGACTAAATTATACGGATTCACACAGCCTGAAATAGGTTAACCGATGTGACATAGCCTCCTTGGGGATAGAGGGAGTCGAACCCTCACGGTCCTGTGAAACCAACGGATTTTCGTTCTACTGCGACTTGCGCCGCTACTTATTCTTCAATATATTAGAGGATTCAGTCCGCGGAACAGGACTCTACCTCCATTCACGAGAGTATTGCTTCTTGTTACCGACTCGCCTACTTAAGCGTCTTTGTCGAAATGAAGTGATATTCTACAACAGATGAGGTGGAAATATGTAGATTGGCAGTAGTAGAGAGAGTCTATCTAGTGCTTCACCACGTAGTAGAAGAAATTTAAGCAGTAGGAGAAATTATCTAATTTTGTGACTGAATGCTGGCCTCAAACCGAAGGGTATGGGTCCAAGTTCAAACGAGGAAAAGCAAAAATTTCTCTTTTTACTAAGTCTTAATCTTATACGTCATACCTCATGCAGTTAAACAATCAAACAAAGCAGTTCGATATTCAGTTCCTTCGGGAACTATTAATTAACAAATTTGACTATCATATTGCTCGTTGGAATGGCCCCCATCGAGTCTCTGTACCTATCTCGCCTCATCGACCAAAATTGATTTGGTCGATACAAGATTTGGCTCAGGATTGCCTGATAAATGGTCCCAGGTTTCCCTGAATCTGGGGGCTGTCACTTGATATGTCTCCATACTCAGGCTCAATCTACTTGAGTCCGCTGCGTCTACCATTCCGCCATATCCCCACCCTTTAGGCCCCAACGAACTGACGAAGATAAACGGGTAATCACTTAGATGTAGCTGCGTAAAAATTTTTGGCGTGCTTACACCCAATAATCCGCCTAGTCTAGATTGACGACATCTTATCCACACATTTTTTTGTGTTTAGCTTTTCAAGAAGCAACTTCTTGCTACTATACTTCCTCTTACTACTAAAATTACCAAGTGTAAATATAATTATCAAGTGTAATAAAGCGTGTAATTTGACTTGTCAGTCGCAAGTTAATTGCTTCTAAAAAGATGATTTCACGTCATGAAAGTATATTTATACTAATATAAGTATATGTAAATGTACTATGTTGAAGCAATACATTCGTCGATCAGTTTTATTTTTTTGCTAAAATTTTTATGTAAATGGATATGCTATAACGTCTTCATCTGGCACTATGAGTTGCTACCAATCTTTGCCTACCCCTACCCTACCTCTTCTTTAATTGTTGATAACAAATTGAATACTTGTTAGTTCCTATTCATATGTTATGATTGTCACAGATATCAATTTCGACTGATTTCTAGTTTACTTGCCAACATAGCGGACAATAAGCAGTAGTAGGTAGTATCCCCGTGCTGATCCCATAAGTTTTTTTTCCAACTATAATATGTTTACAGAGAAGGAGTTTTCACGTCTCGATACCGAGGACCTCGTTTGAAATTGATACGTCGTCTAAAGAATTTACCGGGGTTTACGGGTAGGAGTGAGACACCCAACATGAAAGAATTTCGAGTTGCTACTGATCAATCAGCTTCGAGGAAAATTTCTCAATTTTGCGTGCGTCTGGAGGCCAAACAGAGATTACGTTTCAATTACGGATTGACGGAACGATAATTACTAAAATACGTACGTATTGCTAGAAAAGCTAGGGGTTCAACAGGACAAGTACCACTGCAATTACTTGAGATGCGTCTAGATAATGTTATTTTTCACTTAGGTATGGCTTCCACAATTCCCGCCGCTAGACAGTTAGTTAGTCACAGACATATTTTAGTTAACAGTCGCATTGTAGATATACCAAGTTATCGCCGTAAGCCGAGAGATATTACCACTACTCGAAATCGATCAACTTCCCATAATGCACCTAAGGGTAAGTTTCCCGTAGGAGACAGCGTGCCGGATCACTTGGCCGTTTCCCTATCGGAAGGCGACAGGCTAACAGGATTGGTGAATCGTATTGCCAATCGAGAATCCGTGAATTTGAATATAAATGAATTGTTAGTTGTTGAGTATTACTCTCGCAAAGCTTAGTGATCATTTACTAAATCATCAATTTAATAAGATAAATTAGAGGTCTATACAATAGAAACCTAAGCGACGGACTTGGGATACTGATATTGAATAACCAGGTTACTTAGGAAACGGTGAAAGTTTATCGGTCTAGCTTGTTTCTTTTTCGAAGCAGAAGTTAGATCATAGTTTTTTAATTTATATAAAAATATTCCATTTCCAATCAAATTGATTTGGTACATGATGAAGTATCTGAATTAACCGCCTACGTCATTTCAGATAAATTTCTAATCAACATAGGGATTACTAATTTTTGATGCTTCTATTGAGATGGTCCCTCGGCTTCTTCGGAGTAGTTGCACGACTTGATTTGAAACCGCGACTCCAGCCGCCCGCCTTTTTCGAATCGGAAATTTAACTAGATTTCGACGTAAGGATAGAAAGACAGCCTAGGGTAGGTAAAAATATAAAAAGGAAAGGGAGGGATTTGAACCCTCGGTAGCTGTAAATCTACTTAGCATTTCCGGTGCTACGCCTTAAACCGCTCGGCCACCTTTCCCAGAGTTCATCAATTAAACTATTGAACATATTTTAGGAATTTAAACAGCGAAGTGGCAAATGATTCGCCGGTAAGAGTGGAAAAACGCTTCATTGACATACAAATTGAACAAGATAGAAACATTCAACGCGACTTGTTACTTCTTCTTTTCTATAGTCTCGTCTGAAGTGTCGCCTAAGTATACTTTTTCTTCGCAATTTCAATTGATGTACTAGTAACAGGTGCAGCGCAAAAAAAAAAAAACAAGGAGTCAAAATTGACTATGCCTAGATCTCAGAGAAATGATAATTTTATTGACAAAACTTTCACAATTCTAGCGGATATTTCGTTGCAAATCCTACCTACAACTAAGAGAGAAAGGGAAGCTTCTACATATTACAGGGATGGTGCGATTCGATGAAGCAAGCAATTTTATTCAATAAAAATTGAGAAGGAAAAGTTATAGCTTTGACGAGCCCACATTTTGGAGAGGTGTGTTTCGACTGCCGAACGAACCCTTCGGTCGCGTATCCACGATTGATGCAGCCTCGGAAGCTACGGTTCCTAACTTACCCTAGGCTTTGATATCAAGTAAGCAAGAGGTTAGATCCATAATTTGATGTGTAATACATGGTTATTTCATGAGTAAGCACGAGGAGGGAGCGGACACTACACGTAGGAATCGGCAATACAAAATCTTCGAAATTGTCTGGTTTCGGAAGATATCGCCTATTTCTGATAACTCCGAAGTTGCGGTAACGACCAGTAGCGATTGGGGTGGCAAACGTCCATCCCGTTTGCAGCTCGGATACCCCTAGAATCATCGGGGATTGCTGAAGTGAAGGACCCCTCGAAAAACGAAACGTTGGGAACGAATAAATAGCCGGGGGATTTATTGTTACTGTTGCTACCGCAGCAAAATGACGCAACCGCCTCAAGAAAATCCTCTGCGAGAAGGATGGTTAGGCACCAGTCTCGTGAAGCACTAACCCCCGTTTAAGTTCAAATTAATACTGGAAATAATTAGGTAATTTCAAGTGATACTTTTTCTTGCAAATCTAGCGGGAGGAGCCGTATGAGTTGGGAACCTCACGTACGGTTCCGAAGCGGGGCTTTTTCATATAAGCAACCGTAACGGATGTCGGCCCAATCTGAAGGAGAATATGCAGAAGCTTTATGAAGTTATTACAAAGCCATGCGTCTAGAGGTTGACTCTTACGACCGAAGTTACATACTTTATAATATAGGCCTCACTCATACAAGTAATGGAAAACATGCAGTAGCTTTGGAATACTACTTTCAAGCACCGGAGCGAAATTCTTTCCCGCCACAAGCTTTTAACAATATGGCTGTGATCTGTCACTACGTGCGACTACCTGTGCTTCAGGATTTTGCGGCTTATACATACCCAACCAATGGAGAAGGTTTCCCCCAAGCATATTTCCAAACGGGAACTGCCTAGAGCTGCGGGATTCGACCTCTTTCAAAATAATCCGGGTTTGAAATAGGAAGGTAACCTAACTGTCTCATGGATAACTGATTGAATCGAAGAATAAAGCATCGCAAAGATTCGTCATTGAAAATCTGGGTCGATACAATGAAATTGGTCCGTCAAAGAAGTTACACAATTTGTCTCTGTAGTAGAGACGATTGATAAGATAAATAAATAACGGACCACGGTGTAGTATAAAATCCCAAAAGAAAAATTCTTATAATAAAAGAAATCCACTTTGAGGTGAGGTAGTTAGTGCCGAGGGAGGTTTTTACTCCCCCTCTTGTTTTTTTAATTGGGAGTACGGAGAAAATTTTATCCAAGACGGGTGAAATCAGAAACTTGACTATTCTTAATTATTTTGAAGTTCGGGCGCAATCCCTATTTTTTGGTTCGGGAACGAGAAGCCGGCGACAGAGTTATCCGAGCCGTATGAGGCGGGAAACCCCCAAGTTCGGTTCTAAAGGAGGGGGTTGGGAAATAACCACCCATTCTGATCGAGGAGAACAGGCCATTAACCAAGGAAATTTAGAAATTTCGGAAGCTTGGTTTGACCAAGCTGCCGAGTATTGGAAACAGGCAGTGGCACCTTCCCCCGGTAATTACATTGAGGCACAGAATCGGTTAAAAATTACGGGACGCTCTTCTTCGTTTAATTAATTAGTGAAGAGGGGGGGGGGGTAACGCAGCGCGAAACAAGAAGGTTAACAAATAGAGTTGATAGATGGAAATTTCTGCTTGGCATAAATCTTGCCGCCCCCCCCCTATTGAATGGGAGATCAATCTTACCAAGTCCATTAGGCACTATTTGATCGTGTAATAATGCCATCAAAAGCCTACCCTGCATAACCTCTTTATAGTAGCTGCTCGAGTTTCAAACTCAACAGAAAAGAGAGTAGATTACTACATGCTGGTAGTAGATTACTACATGCTGATAGAAACTCTAGTTCTTGAAAGTTTCCTATCTTTCGTTGGTAGGTTGTTGCTATCCCTTGCCCAAAAAGAGGAGAGTCCCGATGACTATTCGTTCGCCAGAACCAGAAGTCAAGATTATGGTGGAGAAGGATCCCGTAAAAACCTCTTTTGAGAGATGGGCCCAACCCGGACATTTTTCAAGAAATTTGGCAAAGGGTCCCAGTACCACCACATGGATTTGGAACCTACATGCTGATGCCCACGATTTTGACAGCCACACCAATGATTTGGAGGATATATCCCGCAAAATATTTGGTGCTCATTTCGGTCAGCTAGCCATTATTCTCATTTGGTTGAGCGGCATGTACTTTCACGGGGCCCGTTTCTCCAATTATGAAGCGTGGCTTAATGATCCTACTCGTGTGAAACCTAGTGCCCAGGTTGTTTGGCCAATAGTGGGTCAAGAGATACTCAACGGAGATGTGGGTGGAGGATTTCAGGGTGTACAGATAACATCTGGATTTTTTCAACTTTGGCGAGCTTCCGGAATAACTAATGAGTTACAGCTCTATTGCACAGCTGTGGGTGCTTTAATTTTTGCCGGATTAATGTTTCTTGCCGGTTGGTTTCACTATCACAAAGCTGCCCCAAAACTAGCTTGGTTCCAAAATGTTGAATCAATGCTAAATCACCACTTGGCTGGTCTATTGGGGTTAGGATCTCTAGGGTGGGCGGGACATCAGATACACGTTTCACTGCCAATTAATCAACTACTAGATGCAGGAGTTGACCCCAAAGAAATACCCCTTCCTCACGAATTCATTCTTAGTCGTGATCTTATAGCCCAGGCATATCCGAGTTTTGCAAAGGGGTTGATCCCACTTTTTACCCTTGACTGGTCAAAATACTCAGATTTCCTGACTTTCCGTGGAGGGTTGAACCCAGTAACGGGAGGTTTGTGGTTGACTGATACCGTGCATCACCACGTAGCCATTGCTGTTCTTTTTTTGGTAGCTGGTCACATGTACAGAACCAACTGGGGTATCGGGCATAGCACAAAAGAAATCTTGGAAGCTCATAAAGGCCCCTTCACGGGTGAAGGTCACAAAGGTCTATACGAAATTCTCACGAGTTCATGGCATGCTCAACTAGCAATCAATCTTGCCATGCTAGGTTCTTTGACAATTATTGTATCCCACCACATGTATGCGATGCCCCCGTATCCTTACTTGGCGACTGATTATGCCACACAACTTTCCTTGTTTACACATCATATGTGGATAGGAGGGTTCTTAGTAGTTGGTGCAGCTGCACACGCGGCTATTTTTATGGTAAGAGATTACGATCCAACTACTCAGTACAACAATCTGTTAGACCGCGTCATTCGGCACCGCGATGCGATAATTTCACATCTAAATTGGGTCTGCATCTTCTTAGGTTTCCATAGCTTCGGTTTGTACATTCATAATGATACAATGAGTGCCTTGGGACGTCCCCAAGATATGTTTTCGGATACCGCCATTCAATTACAACCGATATTTGCTCAGTGGGTGCAGAATATTCACGCCTTGGCTCCCGCATCAACTGCACCTAATGCAGCATCGGGTACTAGCTTAAGCTGGGGTGGTGGCGACTTAGTCGCCGTAGCTGGCAAAGTTGCTATGTCCCCAATTCCATTAGGTACCGCAGATTTTTTGGTACACCACATCCACGCATTCACGATTCACGTTACTGTATTAATATTATTGAAAGGTGTCTTATTTGCACGTAGCTCCCGACTAATACCCGACAAAGCAAATCTTGGTTTTCGTTTTCCCTGTGACGGTCCCGGCAGAGGAGGCACCTGCCAAGTATCTGCCTGGGATCACGTTTTCCTAGGGTTATTCTGGATGTACAACTCAGTTTCAGTAGTTATATTTCACTTTAGCTGGAAGATGCAATCCGATGTTTGGGGCAGTATAAGCGAACAGGGGGTGGTAAACCACATTACTGGGGGAAACTTCGCACAAAGTTCAACAACGATTAATGGATGGTTGCGAGATTTCCTGTGGGCACAGGCCTCCCAAGTCATTCAATCGTATGGTTCCTCGTTATCCGCGTATGGTCTTCTATTCCTGGGGGCTCACTTTGTTTGGGCTTTCAGTCTGATGTTTCTATTTAGTGGGCGTGGATATTGGCAAGAACTTATTGAATCCATCGTTTGGGCTCATAATAAGTTAAAAGTGGCCCCCGTTACCCAACCTAGGGCCCTGAGTATTATACAGGGACGTGCCGTGGGGGTAACTCACTACCTTCTGGGTGGAATCGCCACGACGTGGGCGTTCTTCCTGGCAAGAATCATTGCAGTGGGATAATGGCTAGGAGGATTTGAGAAACATTATGGCATCAAGATTTCCACAGTTCAGCCGGGGTCTATCCCAAGACCCGACTACTCGTCGTATCTGGTTTGGTATAGCCACTGCCCACGACTTCGAGAGTCATGACGACACTACCGAGGAACGTCTCTACCAAAAAATATTTGCATCTCACTCTGGTCAATTAGCTATCATCTTTCTCTGGACCTCTGGAAATTTGTTCCACGTGGCTTGGCAGGGCAATTTTGAAGCGTGGGTGCGGGACCCATTACATGTGCGACCAATTGCTCACGCTATTTGGGATCCTCATTTTGGTCAACCTGCTGTCGAAGCCTACACTCGAGGAGGGGCTACGGGTCCGGTTAATATTGCTTACTCCGGTGTTTATCAGTGGTGGTACACTATTGGTCTACGTAATAACCAAGATCTCTATGCCGGAGCTATCTTTCTACTAGCTATCTCTGCTTCGTTCTTACTAGCTAGCTGGTTACATCTGCAGCCTAGATGGAAACCAAGCATTTCTTGGTTTAAAAATGCAGAATCTCGGCTCAATCACCACCTATCAGGACTTTTCGGGGTGAGTTCTTTGGCTTGGTCAGGACATCTAGTCCATGTAGCTATTCCCGAAGCGAGGGGCGGACATGTCAGGTGGGCTAATTTATTGACTGCCACCCCACATCCTCAAGGATTGGGACCGTTCTTTTCGGGTCAGTGGAGTGTTTATGCGCAAAATCCCGACTCGAATAGCCATTTGTTTGATAGCACTCAAGGGGCGGGAACAGCTATTTCAACCTTTCTGGGCGGATTTCACCCACAGACTCAAAGTTTGTGGCTAACTGATATTGCTCATCACCACCTAGCCATTGCCGTTGTGTTTATAATTGCCGGCCACACGTACAGGACTAACTCTGGTATTGGGCACAGCATGAAAGAGATTCTGGAAGCCCATATCCCCCCGGGAGGTAAATTGGGCCGTGGACACAAAGGACTTTACGATGCGGTCAATAATTCTCTCCATTTTCAACTGGGGCTTGCTTTAGCTGCTTCAGGGGTCGTCACCTCGTTGGTTGCGCAACACATGTATTCCCTACCCGCCTATGCTTTTATAGCGCAGGATTATACGACTCAAGCCGCGATATACACTCACCATCAATATATCGCCGGGTTTATCATGACAGGAGCTTTTGCACACGGAGCGATATTCTTTATTAGGGATTATGATCCAGAACAAAATGAAAATAATGTTTTAGCAAGAATGTTAGAACATAAAGAAGCAATAATAGCTCACTTAAGTTGGGCTAGTTTATTCCTAGGTTTCCACACGCTAGGGCTCTATGTTCATAACGACGTGATGTTAGCTTTTGGGACTCCAGAAAAACAGATTCTCATTGAACCTGTATTTGCTCAATGGATTCAATCTGCTCATGGCAAAACTTTGTATGATTTCGATGTGCTCCTATCGTCGGCAGGTAGTCCAGCAAGTAATGCTGGTCAGGGCTTGTGGTTACCCGGTTGGTTAGATGCAGTTAATAGCAGCAGCAATTCGCTATTCTTAACGATTGGACCTGGGGATTTCCTGGTTCACCATGCCATCGCTTTGGGCTTACATACGACTACATTGATTTTAGTGAAAGGTGCATTAGACGCCCGCGGTTCTAAGTTGATGCCAGATAAAAAAGAATTTGGCTACAGTTTCCCTTGCGACGGCCCCGGACGAGGCGGCACCTGCGATATCTCAGCTTGGGATGCTTCTTATTTAGCCGTCTTCTGGATGCTAAACACCATCGGATGGGTCACCTTCTACTGGCACTGGAAACATATCACCCTGTGGCAAGGTAATGCTGCTCAATTTAACGAATCTTCTACGTATTTAATGGGGTGGTTAAGAGATTACTCGTGGTTGAACTCATCGCAACTTATTAATGGTTATAACCCCTTCGGTATGAACAGTTTATCCGTGTGGGCATGGATGTTCCTGTTTGGACATCTCGTGTGGGCTATTGGATTTATGTTTCCAATTTCTTGGCGCGGTTACTGGCAAGAACTTATCGAAACTCTAGCTTGGGCCCACGAACGAACACCCCTAGCAAACGTAATACGCTGGAGAGATAAGCCGGTTGCCCTATCCATCGTTCAAGCAAGACTGGTGGGACTAGCACACCTCTCTGTGGGTTACATATTTACCTACGCAGCTTTTCTAATAGCATCTACATCAGGCAAATTTGGCTAATTCTTATTTTGTTGAATACCAAATTGTCTACTTCTGCGTCAATTTCACCTTCCCATTATTTTCCACACGCGAGCTGATTTTGAGACTAGCTATCCCTTTCCGAATAGTTAGAAGTAGATGTTTACTCCTCCCCTTCTAGTTATTGATTAATAAATTTTTGGTTACGAGTTCAACCTGTTTTGGAGTAATAATCCAAGTCTGCTTACCGATTCATAAATTATGGCAAAGAAAAGTCTCATTGAGAAAGAAAAAAAAAAAAAAATTGGTGGAGAGATATGGCGCCACCCGCCAATCTTTGAAAAGGCAAATTAAAAGTAGTTTGTCAATTCAGAGTAAGCTAACTATTTCCAAGAGATTGCAATCTCTACCGCGTAATAGTGCGCCTGTTCGTCTCCGTAACCGGTGTTCCCTAACCGGACGACCCAGATCAAATTACCGAGACTTCGGCTTCTCCAGACACGTACTTCGCGAAATGGCACACACTTGTGTTCTTCCTGGAGTGTCGAAGTCGAGTTGGTAGAAAAAGTTTTTCCACATTTGTTTCATAAATGATGTTTAGTTTTACGAGTTAGATAGTTCTTTCCACATATATTCAATGTAATTATTTGAGAGACGTATAATAATTACATTGAAGGCATCAACTAAGCGGGGTAGAGCAGCTTGGTAGCTCGCAAGGCTCATAACCTTGAGGTCGCAGGTTCAAATCCTGTCCCCGCAAAGTAAATCATTAACTGTTTATCTACCTCGGCAGAGTAGTATGATGTCTGGTTTTCGCCGTGAGCTCAAACTAATTGATCTTTCATTTTCAGCAACGGATCAGATGTGTATTTCTATTTATTTCCAGAGCCAACATTGGGAAACTTCAAGTATTTCTATCAATTATTAATTAATTTGGGATTACTTAATATCACGCGATGGTATAAAAATTACCTAATTATTACCTCTTCTTATTTTTACTTTTCTGAACTTTTTTGTTCAATGATACATGAACCTATTTATTTGCCTATGACAACCTAGAGTTATAGGTTTACGCCTAAGGTGCAAATGTGTATATAAATGTGTAATTCAGGAACATAGCTACTTCTTTCTCTAGATCAGAACTGGTCTCCCCTGTTTCAAAAAGTTGCAATATTGCATATTGCAAGAGAGGAAGCAGAGACAGAAGCGGTGCAAAAACTAGTAGTGTGCCCAATAAAACTTGACGCAAAATTACTTTCTTTCTGGGCTGAAGCCCCTTTAACTCAGCGGTAGAGTGACGCCATGGTAAGGCGTAAGTCGTCGGTTCAAATCCGACAAAGGGCTAACCGAGAAGCCATACAAAATCCAAAGATCGAGCTACCTCAGCTTCGCAGAGACGCCCGGATCCGCATAGTCTCAACACGGGGAAGATCTGTATTTCCCACTATTTTTAATGAGATAAAATTGCAATTTTGTAAAAACATAATTTGGTGCGAAGTTGAAACTAATCGCCTCAATTTAAATTTTTTACTAAAATTGTTTTATCTTCTGTTGCAATTTCCGTCTTAAATCTTTTTGTTACATCGGATGAAATGCTGCCCTCTATGATACGGTAAAAAATCCAAGTGGATATAATGTCTAATGCTGGAACCTTTTCTGTTACTCTTACCTTGGAAGTTGAATATTAATTCCCAATATTGATGTATATATATATATATCTATTTTTTAATTTAGTTGATGAAAAAATAAGGAAAATTACATGCCAAACTTTCTCCTGCTTATGTAGATAATTTTCTGCACCTAGCAAGAGTTATTCGAGTCTGTAGCACCCTTACTTATAATATCCCACTATGACATACCTAAAAATTATTTTGTAGGTGGGGTTTGAAACAAGAAGTGAGTAACTTCATTCAACGTTGAGTTTTCCGGCATATACTTTGCTCGTAGTTAAACTGCGACGTGCGGCTATCCATTTTTACTATGTGAGGCTGAAGAAAAAGGCTTCCAATTTTTAGCGGAGATTGGTAAAATAGGTACCAAAATAATTTCAAAAGGGAGATGGATATTACCCACATATATACATATATTAGAGATATATGTAGGTAAGTTCTTCACACCGCTCTAGTATTTATTCTGCTAAAGATTCGTGGAAACGACTTTGCCTTCCATGAAACGACTTCGTCTTCCGTTAGGATTCCCGAAGTACCTCCAATGCAGCTGAGCAGTTCACGAAATCTCGGAAGAAAAGAAAGGTATACCCACTGCTCGAACAATTACGTCACAAACGGGATTAAATCGGAATCAAGTAAATAGCAAGGAAGAGATGTCCAAGATTGAAAATTATGTGAAAAATAATTAATGATAAAAAATCAATGGAGCAAAACAAGCGAATAAACAAGAAGAACAGAAAAAAGAGAAGAAAGGATAAAACTAGACTAGAAGCAAGGCAAAGAAATGATAGAGCTAGCGGGAAATTTCAACCCCGTGACTGAGGTTGAAGCATCTACCAGTCTCATTTTTTCTATAACAATTGCTGGTAATATACCGCCTTGATAAATGACTTGTTAGATGGACCGATGTTGTAACGACTCAGTCTTATCTCACCGTGAAGGTACGGAACTATACCGGGTCGCGGATTAAGAGAAGAAAAAATAGGGGAACCCAGAAATGGTTTGAGGATCTGAGTGAGGAAATGACTATGACAATTGCCATTGGAAAATCTTCCAAAGAGCCGAAAGATTTATTTGATAGTATGGACGACTGGCTCAGGAGAGATCGTTTCGTCTTCGTGGGTTGGTCTGGCTTGCTACTGTTTCCTACCGCTTATTTTGCTTTGGGCGGTTGGTTCACGGGTACAACCTTCGTCACTTCATGGTATACCCACGGATTAGCTAGTTCTTACTTGGAAGGATGCAACTTTCTGACTGCCGCTGTCTCTACTCCCGCTAACAGTTTGGCTCACTCCTTGCTTCTTTTGTGGGGCCCCGAAGCGCAGGGAGATTTCACTCGTTGGTGCCAATTGGGGGGTTTATGGACGTTCGTCGCTCTCCACGGCTCTTTTGCTCTAATAGGTTTTATGTTACGCCAATTCGAACTTGCGAGGTCCGTACAATTACGTCCCTACAACGCAATAGCTTTCTCCGCTCCAATTGCAGTTTTTGTCTCCGTATTTTTAGTTTACCCCTTGGGGCAATCCGGCTGGTTCTTCGCACCCAGTTTCGGAGTAGCCGCCATCTTCCGATTCATTTTATTTTTTCAAGGTTTTCATAATTGGACTCTGAATCCATTTCATATGATGGGGGTTGCGGGAGTCCTCGGCGCAGCCCTCTTATGCGCCATACACGGCGCTACAGTTGAAAATACTCTATTTGAAGACGGTGATGGAGCAAACACATTCCGTGCGTTCAATCCAACTCAGTCTGAGGAGACTTATTCAATGGTAACTGCGAATCGTTTCTGGTCCCAAATATTCGGCGTTGCTTTCTCCAACAAACGTTGGTTACACTTCTTTATGTTATTCGTGCCAGTGACAGGTTTATGGATGAGTGCTATTGGAGTAGTTGGTCTCGCCTCGAATTTACGTGCGTACGACTTCGTCTCCCAAGAAATTCGTGCAGCAGAAGATCCCGAGTTTGAAACTTTTTATACAAAGAATATCTTACTAAACGAGGGTATCCGTGCCTGGATGGCAGCTCAGGATCAGCCCCATGAAAACCTTGTATTTCCCGAGGAGGTTTTACCCCGTGGAAACGCTCTTTAATGGAACCCTCTCGCTGGGTGGCCGCGATCAGGAAACCACAGGTTTCGCTTGGTGGGCTGGCAACGCCCGACTAATTAACCTGTCTGGTAAATTGCTTGGTGCTCATGTAGCTCACGCTGGCCTGATTGTATTTTGGGCCGGAGCTATGAATTTGTTCGAAGTGGCTCACTTCGTATCGGAGAAGCCAATGTATGAGCAGGGACTAATTTTACTTCCCCATCTGGCCACTTTGGGTTGGGGGGTGGGTCCTGGGGGGGAGGTATCTGACACCTTTCCTTACTTTGTTTCCGGAGTGCTCCATTTGATTTCCTCCGCAGTTTTGGGATTCGGAGGTATATACCACGCTCTGATCGGACCTGAAACTTTGGAGGAATCCTTTCCCTTTTTCGGTTATACTTGGAAAGATAAAAACAAGATGACCACAATTCTCGGTATTCATTTAATACTACTAAGTCTTGGAGCTTTTCTCCTAGTTTTCAAAGCACTCTATTTTGGAGGGTTGTACGATACATGGGCACCCGGAGGCGGGGATGTGAGAGAGGTCACAAATCTCACCCTAAGTCCTAGTATTATCTTTGGCTACCTGCTGAAATCTCCTTTTGGAGGAGAAGGGTGGATCGCTAGCGTGGATAATCTGGAAGATATAATCGGGGGACATGTATGGCTAGGAGCCATTTGTCTCTTCGGTGGAATTTGGCACATATTGACGAAACCGTCTGCGTGGGCTCGTCGAGCTCTCGTATGGTCCGGGGAAGCTTACTTATCCTACAGTTTGGGAGCCCTTTCCATTTTTGGCTTTACTGCCTGCTGTTTCGTCTGGTTCAATAACACAGCATATCCCAGTGAATTTTATGGTCCCACCGGTCCGGAAGCTTCTCAGGCCCAAGCTTTTACTTTTCTTGTGAGGGACCAACGTCTCGGTGCCAACGTAGGTTCTGCCCAGGGACCTACTGGGTTAGGCAAATACCTGATGCGTTCCCCCACGGGAGAAATTATTTTCGGAGGCGAAACCATGCGTTTCTGGGATCTTCGTGCTCCTTGGTTGGAGCCCCTAAGGGGTCCCAACGGTTTAGACCTTGGTAAGTTGAAAAGGGATATCCAACCGTGGCAGGAGCGACGATCCGCGGAGTATATGACTCACGCCCCCCTGGGTTCCCTAAACTCTGTAGGTGGAGTAGCTACCGAGATCAACGCCGTGAACTACGTATCTCCCCGGAGTTGGTTAGCAACCTCCCACTTCGTTCTGGGATTCTTCTTTTTCGTGGGTCATTTATGGCATGCGGGTAGGGCTCGCGCAGCCGCAGCCGGGTTTGAAAAAGGAATTGACCGCGATACTGAACCCGTTCTTTCTATGACACCCTTAAATTAAAATTTGGAAACATATGTTGAGATGATTATGAAAAAGCGGGAATTCCCGCTTCCTTCTTTTTGCTAGCAAACCGATAATAAGTCTACACCTTCGGATCAGTACCAGACTCATTAAATCGGGTGATAAAATTCTATCCATCTAGTCAAATAGATGGGTAGAATTTTATTACCTGATGATGGATAAAGCCAAGGTATATTCGATGTAAGAATATTACAAAAAGAGAGTGATGAGATCGTAAGACTAGTACTGTCGCCCCTTCTGGGCAATATTTCCCAATAAATATAGTAGGAGAGAGAGGGATTCGAACCCTCGATGGTACTTTATCACCACGCCAGTTTTCAAGACTGGAGCCTTAAACCGCTCGACCATCTCTCCCGGCTAAGCTTATTTTTCACCCGATATTTGGAGATATCATGTCTTCTCGACACTTTTGAAAATGAATAGGCTAGGTGTCCGACATCTACCTATCTACAAAATTTGATAGATATTTTTTTACCAAATTATTTTTATATTGCAGAAGATGCGGAGTAGAAAGAATTCCGACCGTAGAGTCGTTACAGATAATCATCCCGAATGTCAGAATTCAATAATTATTACTCAACAAGAAACTTGTTGAAATTTGAGTCAGAGAGGAGGAGGTATCTTCGACCCGCCAGCAAAGTAAATCATGGCGATAAGAGGGTTCCGCCGGATGAGGATTGGATGGTACGAATAATCTATCTCTTATGTGGAAAGAAATCATAATTATGACAATCGCGTTCCAATTGGCTTTATTTGGTTTGATTGCCATCTCATTCCTACTAGTTGTAGGTGTTCCCGTCGCGTTTGCATCCCCCGGCGGGTGGTCCGGCAACAAAAGTATTGTCTTCTCGGGGGCTTCGTTATGGATTGGACCAGTTTTTCCGGTAGGTATACCCAACTCTTTCATTTCTTGAAAATTTGTTGCTTTGGTTCCTCCCCTCGTAATTTGCCGTTACGGGTGGAGACACCAAATCGGGTGAATTTCCATCCCTAAAATAAAAAAAAGGGGGGGGGGGGGGGCTACAGCTATAACGGCGAAGTTAACTTCAACTTATCAGCGAGTAAATCAATTGGGACCTCAATAAATTTATCTTCTTTTTTCACGTATAAACTAGATATGTACGCAACTTCTCAAAGTAAGAAGAACTCATTACAGCGTTAAAATGAAGTAACAGATTATGCGGATATAGTTGAATGGTAAAATATCTCCTTGCCAAGGAGATGGCGCGGGTTCGATTCCCGCTATCCGCCTGCATTATAGAAAACAAGTAGGTTGTGTCCTATATAGAAATAGGCATGAAAATTTTTAGTAATTTTAATTTCTTTCTAATTAAAATAGGAAGAGGAAGAAGAGAAGCAAGTAGTAAAAAAAACGAATAAGGGAAGAAGAACTCTCATTTAAACATGAGATATTAAAAACCGATTGGAAGAGGAGGCCAATTTTTGCCATTTCAAAATTTTGAATTTTCCTTCTTATTTGTTTTAGTGGACTGAAATATTAAGATGAGGCAATTTCGTCGAAGTAGCTCTTTCGTTAGCAGATGTCTGTCGTAGTTGATATGCGGGTGGAGGCGGTCCAGTAGGGCCAGCAGCCACTTGCTTATTTTCCCGATGGATAGTATACTTAATCACTAGTAGAAGTGCTAAACGTGGACACACCTGTCAGATAGGCTACTCAACATCAAACTGACTAAATTGGATCGGTGTTTCCCTATGCCTCCGGATCAACGTCATTTACTAGCAGCTACCAAAGCAGCTACCAGAGGGCGATATAGTCAAGCGGTAAGACGTAGGACTGCAAATCCTCAATTCCCCAGTTCGAATCTGGGTGTCGCCTAGCGACAAGATCTTGCTGTATATGAGAACGAAGAGTTGGATCTATCTAGTTTATTTGAATTTATCTAGTTTATCTGGATTTATTAATTTAGATAGTTTCACCGGGGATTGTTTATTGCGCCCAAATCGGATACAGGTTGAGGTGCTCTATAGCCTGTTATAGCCTATCACATTTCTTGTGTCTCGACGCGTCACGCATAAACAATCCCGATGCAGTATAGCATTAATTGGTAACTGAAAAGACCGAAATATCAAAATCCTTGAAAAGGAAAACGTAAACCGGTACCATTGAAAAAGAAGCATTTCCGCAAACAGAGTCTCTTTTGTTATTGGCGTATCCTATCGCGTCTGCTCTTCGCCGGCAACAAAGACGCTTCAAGCTTATTCGAGCTTTGGTATTTGGACTTACAAATAATTAATAATTATTGGAAATCGATCGAGTAAATAGATAGGAATTACAACTACGGATTTAGTTACTATAGCTTGGGCTGCCCCGACGGCGACTTTTACATTTTCTCTTTCACTTGTAGTTCGGGGAAGAAGTGGGTTGTAACGGGTTAACGGGGGTCTGGCCCCCAGTAGTCTAATTCGGAGGATGCGCGGCGTCGCGGAGAGGACACCAATTTGTGCTTCCCCCACTCCAAATTTTGTTTTTGGGAGAAGAAGGCGCGGCCGCGGACAGGGGCCGTCGGTTGATTTTGTCAATAAACCAACAAACATATCTGTCCTCTGATGTTGTTGTCCCCCCCAATGTACGCTATTGGCAATAATTCAGACCCTCAGGGGGGGGGGGGTGGGGCAGCCAACCGATTTTTGCATTGATATTGACGTTGATTCTTCCCACGAGGTGACGCTGATCTGGGTATTTATTGTATTTATTATCAGGTAGCCTAGTTACGGGTCCTTCTCCGCAGCCGGCAGCCAGATCCAACGTGCCATAATTCGGCAGCCAATAGAATATCCCTCCCTCCCAGCTCTGGTAACGAAACGGCGGAGATGCCCCCTGATAGGCTGCCCCTAGAGATGGCCAATCTCTCTTATACCCATGTGGCTCTGAAGGTCTTCCCACCATGCCCTTACGGAGGTGCTTCACTTGCACCTACTCCACGATTAAAGATGTCGGATCTTAGAGAGAGAGAGAGAGAGAGAGAGAGAGAGAGAGAGAGAGAGAGAGCTTGCTATCTGGGTGTGTGTGTGTGTCGTCCGGCCCGCCCGTGGCATGGTTTAGGTATGCCCGACCCCCCGTGTTGGGGCGCCGGGGCGATACTACCCCCCCCCCCCCCCCCCCGACCGACAGGAGGTTTTGTCCAGTCACGCGGTGTTGTGTGCCGCGTGGTCGCCCTCCGTGCTATTTAGCTTGGGCTACCTCGCAACTGCAACTTAATATAACAGACTGCACCTAACATGGGGAAGTTACATGACTAGATGAAATTAGAATTAAAAAACAATTGGCAGGTCAGTTATTTAAGGGACTGACGGGCACAGCTTCCGGGGTCGGGTGAATCATCTCCACGCGGCGGCGTCCCCTCTTTCTCTCTTTCTGGGGTCGGTCGCGATGCAGCCTTTCCTACTGGATTTATTTATCTATTTCGCCCCCGCCTGCGGGGTAGTCACTGCTTGCTACCCATCAAGTTTATAAATTTCTTGACATTTGACATTAGGTCGGGGAGAAGATTACTCAACTATCTTTGTTAAATCGATAATTTTTACCTGTTTATTTTCCATTCAATGTACCGTAGTTTGATGTATACATCGCAGGCATAAATACACAAATATTTATATGATATACAGATATATAGATATATCTCTTAGATATATATATTTATATTTTCCTTCGTTTTATTTCAGAAATTGAAGTAACAATTTGGATCAATTTAGTAATTTGATAGACTGATTTTTTTTTTCTACTGCCGGGGAGAAACTATCCCGATTGTTGCTACCTTATCCCTTGGTTAACTTAAACTTTCATTGTTCCTTCATTGTTCTTTAATTGTTTTGTCTGATGTTACGAATGTGCTCGGAATGAAAAACAGGGAATGAATACAAACCCGCCCCACACTTGGACATATACTTCCGTCTCGAATACCTCACTTCGTTTCGTTTGGTTTGTTTAGTTTGAATCATCCCTTGCAAAGAAGTATACCAAGAGGTATATTTGAATGCTCATCCAGATACATAAGAAATATTAGTCATTGGTTAAAAACGAGATTTGCGAGAAGTAGGAGTAATTCTATGAGAAATAGAAATTGATAGATCAAAAGAGTGATCTATCAATTTTGGGCAATTCCATTCGGGAATAATGCGTAATACGCCAGAAGAAGAAGCAGTATAGAAACGCATAGATTCTGACTGACGGAAGAAAGCTAATCAAGAAAGGGCGCTAAGTTTGGAGTACGTTGCTATCAACAACCGGTTAGCGCGAAATTGTTGCACGGAATGGAAGTAACAGTTTAACCACTCGATTTTACGAATGAGGAGTAAACGGTGCCCCCTTCTTTTCCTCCTCTTATTTATCGATTATTAGTTATTCTGTGCGGCTGTTTGAATGTAAAGAATAAGTAAAAAAGCTGTCGGGATCAGAATAAAAAGTGCGGTGGCTACAAATGCAACAATATTTACTTCCATATCGGTAGTTCAAATCATCAATTGAGAAATAGCTCGAGCAGTTTCACTGGAAAAAACTCTCGGACTTTATTGTGAACCATCTATTTCTAATTTAGTCGGGTCGACCGAATCTTCATCCTCGGTTAATCAAGGAAAGAAATCGAAGTTGAATCTTCGATATCGATTACATAGTATATCACGAAATGAAATCTCGAGAATACCTATTCTTCTCTATCGGGAAAGATCATCCTCCTCTCGCCGCCTTCGCTTCGGATTAATTGATTAATCGCCATAATTAACTTATGGTATATAAATAATAGAAAAAGAATTTGCTCGAGTGATTGCGATTATTTCTACCCCAACTTAGATTGTTTCGTAAATCTATTCTTCAATTATCTCCTTGTTAATTTTTTTAGATTGACAGTTTACAGGTAATGAGATTACCTTCTTAAGAGGTAATCGGGCCCCCATCGTCTAGAGGCCTAGGACACCTCCCTTTCACGGAGGCGACGGGGATTCGAATTCCCCTGGGGGTATTAGTCTCCAACTTATGGGTCGATGCTCGAGTGGTTAATGGGGACGGACTGTAAATCCGCCGGCGACGCCTACGCTGGTTCGAATCCAGCTCGACCCAAGTCCGAGGATATAAATTTTGCTATAAACTAGCACATCTCATTGGAGTCCATCGGGATTGACGGGTCTCGAACCCGCAACTTCCGCCTTGACAGGGCGGTGCTCTAACCAATTGAACTACAATCCCAATAATCAGTTTGATTGGAGTCTATCCAGCAACTGCCTCAGAGTCAACGACGAGTCAGCAATCTTTTTCATTTATCTCAGTAAGTAGCTTCTTTTTGCAGATTTGAACTATTAAATGTAAATGGTTAGCAATACCAAAATTGTCACCGATGGGAAGGATAACCCCCATCTCTTTTTCAAGCTTTCTCTAGTAGTCAAAAATTCCGATGTGATATAATTACTAACAACTGCTTCACTGCTACTTATCTCTTGGTTTCTTCTTTCTTTACTAATCAGTATGAAATTTTTGGATACGTAGGTATTCCGACCAATTTTGATAAAAGAGATTCCTTTAATAAGGATTCGTCTAACAAGGGTTCATTTAATTAGGTTTATCAAATTTGTGTCGCGCAGATGTCTTCTGCCTACAGCTCATTAAAATGATTTAATTTGTGGTATAAAAAATTTTTGGTAAGGATAGAACATCACCTCTTCCACACCTTTTTGTTTATTTCCTGTCATATGACTTTTTAACTTCAAAAAGATTAAAAAAAAAACCGGATAGATCGGTTGCCTATTTTTATGAGGTTTGGGATGCAATATCTCACACATATAAAATGAAAATACGGAAACCTAATCAATATACTTTGATTAGAAAATGAGTCTCGATTTATCACTTTATTAGGAGGGAATAGAAACATGCCCGTATTACCAGACTTTGCACAAATTCAATTTGAAGGATTTAATCGATTTGTTCATGAAAGATTGCTTGAAGAACTTGAAAATTTTCCGAAAATTGAAGACACAGATAAGGAAGTCGAATTCTGATCTATTAGTGGACAGTACCAATTGACACAACCTTCAGTCGAAGGAAGAGATGCTGCGTATCAATGCATCACATACTCATCCGATCCATATGTACCAGTTTAATTGATTCGTAACAAAGATGGAGCAGTACAAGAAGAAGACGTGCGACTTGGCTCTATTCCTTGGATGAATTCTAAGGGTACGTTTATTATCAATGGAATTGCCAGAGTTTCAGCTAGTCAAATATTAAGAAGTCCCGGTATTTACTACAACCGAGAATCGGATCAAAAAGGAATTTCCACATATACTAGCACTGCAATTTCGGATTGGGGAGGGAGATTCAAACCAGAAATCGATAGGAAAGATAAAATTTGGGTTCGTATTAGCAAGAAAAAGAAAATATCCATCTTGATCTTATTAATAGCTATGGGATTAGGTGAAAAAGATATCTTGCAAAATGTTCGCTACCCAAAAATTTTTTCAAATATGTTGAAAAAACAAGGGGGGGCCCTCAAATCGTCGGAGGATGCTACAGCAGAACTTTACAAACACTTATACTCCGCCACAGATGCGGATATCTCATTTTCGGAATCTATATTCAAGGAATTATAGAAGAGGTTTTCTCAGCATAGATGTGAGTTAGGGCGGATTGGTCGACGAAACCTAAATATCAAACTAACTCTTGACGTACCTGAAATGGAACATTTTTTACTACCTCAAGACGTATTAGCAGCCGCAGATCACTCAATAGAAATAAGTTACGGAATGGGCAACCTTGATGACATAGATCACCTGAAAAATCGACGTGTTCGGTCTGTAGCGGATTCGCCTCAAGAACAATTAAAATTGTCTCTAAACCGTCTGGAGAATTCAATTCGGCAAAATATATCTAGGGCTGCTAGGCGCAAACGTGCGATAACGCCCCGGGGATTAGTGACGCCTGCGCCAGTAATCGCAACTTCCAAAGAGTTTTTCGTATCGCACCCCCTATCACAATTTTTAGACCAGATCAACCCATTATCGGAAATGGTTCATAAACGAAGATTAAGTTCTGTAGGGCCTGGAGGGTTGACGCGGCGAACTGCCAGTTTTCAAGCTAGAGATATTCATTTTAGCCATTATGGACGTATCTGCCCAATCGAAACATCGGAAGGCATGAATGCCGGTCTTATTTCGTCACTAGCTATTCAGGCAGAAGTTAACAATTCCGGATCTTTGCAAAGCCCGTACCTTGGAATTTCGGAATCAGCCGAAAAGGAGCGGTTAATTGATTTATCCCCTGCTGAAGATGATTACTGCCGAATAGCAATTGAAAATTCATTAATATCTCAATGGAGAACTAGGGAGGAGGAACCAATACCGGTTCGATATCAGCAAGAATTTCTCAGCGTCCTTTGGGAACAAGTTGATTTCCGAAGCACTCATCCCTTACATTATTTTTCTGTGGGAGCTTCTCTTATTCCATTCATTGAGCATAATGACGCGAACTGCGCCTTGACGGGTTCTACCATGCAACGACAGGCGGTTCCACTAATTAATCCCGAAAGATGCTTTGTAGGGACTGGGTCAGAAAGTTAAGTAGCTTCAGATTCGGGAAGTGTAGTTGTATCTGAACGAGAAGGATAAATCGGATATATTGATGGCAATAGAATTGAACTATTATCAATCGATGAAGTGCCAGGCAATGATGTAGTTTTACGTATTACAAATAATAAATTAAGGATATGTGAACGTTCCAATAGCAATACCTGTATAAACCAAAAGTCTGCGGCTTTGGCGGGAGAATTACCGAAACGCGGAGAAGTGATCGCAGATGGGGCAGCAACCGCTAGGGGGGAATCAGCTCCAGGTCGAAATATTTTAGTAGCCTACATGCCATGGGAAGGATACAATTTTGAAGATGCAGTGTTGATTAGCGAACGACTAATATACGAAGACATCTCCACATCTTTTCATATTGAAAGACACGAAGTTGAAGTCCGCATAACAAATCAGGGTGCTGAAAGGGTTACCAAGCAAATCCCTCAATTGGATAGTCATATACTTCGACACCTAGACGATAACGGGCTTGTAAAATCGGGATCTTGGGTAGAGGCCGGAGATGCCTTGGTAGGTAAGTTGACGCCCCAAGAGGGGGCAGATTCGTCACGTGCTCCAGAAGGGAGATCGTTACAAGCCATTTCCGGTATACAACTAGTTAACGCAAGAGAAAGCTGTCTGAAAGTTCCGGTTGGTGGAGGAGGTCGAGTTACTGACGCCAGGTGGGTCTATCCCGAAGACGATACCTCAAACGATTCAGAAGTTATTCATATTTATATATTGCAAAAACGTAAGATACAAGTAGGTGATAAGATAGCTGGTAGACATGGAAATAAGGGTATTGTGTCGAAAATATTACCTAGAAAGGATATGCCTTATTTGCAAGATGGTACACCAGTCGATATGATATTAAGTCCTCTAGGAGTACCTTCACGAATGAATGTAGGACAGATTTTCGAATGCCTACTTGGGTTAGCCGGGGAGTTTCCAGAAACTCATTACCGTATAGTACCTTTCGATGAAAGATACGAGCGAGAAGCTTCCAGAAAACTAGTACTTCCAGAACTTTGTAGAGCGAGTGCGAGTACTCACAATCCGTGGTTATTTGAACCCGATCACCCCGGAAAAAGTCGATTGATCGATGGACGAACGGGAGATCCCTTCTCGCAACCTATTACAGCAGGAAAGGCCTATATGATGAAATTAATTCATCAGGTCGACGATAAAATTCACGCGCGATCCAGCGGACCTTATGCACTTGTTACGCAGCAGCCTCTCAAGGGGAGATCCAGACGAGGAGGGCAGCGGGTTGGAGAAATGGAAGTCTGGGCTTTGGAGGGTTTTGGCGTGTCCTACACATCGCAAGAAATGCTTACAATTAAATCAGATCATATTCAGGCTCGTTACAGTGTACTTAGTGCAATTATGACTGGAAAATCTGTTGATAAACCCAATACCGTTCCGGAGTCTTTCCGGTTGCTAGTTCGAGAGTTACGTCGCATGGGTTTAAATCTGGAGCACAATTTTATAATTGAAGAAGATTTGGAGAGGCAGAGCGAAAACATTTGATATCGAATTGAAACTTCTTTCATGAAAAATCAATCAAAACTTTTTCTATTACGATTCATCGAGCTAATTATCAGCAGCTTCAGATTGGATTGGCTTCCCCCGAACAAATTCGTGGTTGGGCTGAGAGGGAGTTACCCAATGGAGACGTCGTCGGGCAAGTCGACTAACCTTACACGTTGCATCACAAAACTCACAAACCAGAGAGAGATGGCTCATTTTGCGAAAGGATACTCGGACCTGTAAGAAGTGGCGTCTGCGCGTGTGGAAACTACCGGTCTGTTGATAACGAGGAAGAGTCTTCCAATTTTTGCAAACATTGCGGAGTTGAATTTACCGACTCCCGGGTTCGAAGATATCGAATGGGATATATTAAACTTGCGTGTCCAGTAACCCATGTATGGTTCTTAAAACGAATTCCTAGTTATATCGCAAATCCACTTGCCAAACCTCTTAAAGAACTAGAAAGCCTAGTATATTGCGATGTGTGACTCGATTGTATGTGTCGATCATTACAGATTGGTTGTAAGCTGTCACCCCATATAAAAAAAGTGGGAGGCCTCTAACCGACAGGTCTCTCGAATCGATCGAGGATTATTGTCTAACTCGGTAGAAAAGCAACCGCATATGAAAAGGGGACCCCTCCATGGTTAATTCTTATCAAAAAATCCAGCGATTGGGCTTCGTAATAACTATTTTTACTTCAGCTGATGGAACAAAATTCAGGTGTTTCTCAATCCTTTGGTTTTTTTTTCCTAAGAAAAGAACTTTCTAAAATATTATGATATGGGTGTGAAAATCTAATCATCGCGTCGATTTTTCTATTCGATTGAATTAGTAGCCGTCGAAGTGGAGTGGAAACCCAAAGAGGGGTGTGATCACATTGGGGACAAGGAAAATACCTCCAGCCTACGACTAAACTAAAAGATAAATATGGAAGGTAAAAACTACTTATCCTTCGGCAGATAGTTCAATATGAGGGGGGAGGTCCAAGACTACTCGATAAAAACAAGTTAAAACCCGAGTAATGAGTAACTACTTTATCTCTGCTGAGACGGTTTTACCACGTCTCAAACCGAAAACGTCAAATTGTTTCAATTTGACGTTTAGTTATTTGAGCCGGATGAGGGGAAACACTCGTGTCCGCTTCTAAGGGGGGGGGGGTCACCCCACCTATCCCAATCTTTTTCTTGCTAGGCCCGTGGCCGAAAGGCCCAACCTATTAAGATTGCGAGGTTTGTTTAATTACGAAGACCGATCCTGGAGAAACATGCTTCCCGCTTTTTTCTCCACCCGAAATTATGAAACTCTTCAGGGGAACGAAATTGCCACCGGAGGTGATGCGGTCAAAAAAGGATTAACTAGTTTGGATCTGCAAAGTGTTATGGATCGTGCACATTTGGAGTGGCAAGCGCCAGCAAAACAAAAGCCTGTTGAGAATGAATGGGAAGATCGAACAATTCAAAGGAGGAAAGATCTTCCGGTCAGACGGATGAAACTAGCCAAGAATTTTCTACGGACGAACCTAAAACCAGAATGGATGGTTTTAGATCTTTTGCCAGTTCTTCCACCTGAATTGAGACCAATAGTTGAATCGTATGAAGGTGAATTAGTTACTTCCGATCTTAATGAGCTTTACAGAAAGGTAATTCATCGAAATAATACCCTCGTTGAATTCTTATCAGGCAGTGAATTCACACCGGAAGGGTTAATTGTTTGTCAGAAGAGACTTATCCAAGAAGCTGTGGACGCTCTCATTGATAATGGCATACGCGGGCAACCAATGAGGGATATTAATAATAGACCCTACAAGTCATTTTCAGAGGTTATTGAGGGTAAAGAAGGACGATTCCGCGAGAATTTGCTCGGAAAACGGGTCGACTACTCGGGTCGCTCCGTTATTGTCGTAGGCCCATCTCCTTCATTGCATCAATGTGGATTACCCCGAGAAATGTCAATTGAACCTTTTCAAGTATTTGTAATTCGTAACTTGATTGGATGACATCTCGCTTGTAATCTGCGAGCGGCTAAGAGTATGATACGAGAGGGAGATCCCATCATATGGGAAGTTCTCAGGGAAGTTATGCGGGGTCACCCGATACTCCTGAATCGGGCACCTACTTCGCATAGGCTAGGTATACAGGCATTTCAGCCCATCTTAATAGAAGGACGTGCCATTCGTTTGCATCCATTGGTTCGTGGGGGGTTTAACGCAGATCTCGACGGAGATCAGATGGCCGTTCATGTGCCCCTATCTCTAGAAGCTCAAATTGAAGCTCGTCTTCTGATGTTTTCGCACATAAATCTGTTATCCCCCGCTACGGGCGATTCTGTATCTGTACCGAGCCAAGACATGCTTCTCGGTCTTTATGTATTAACAATGGAGAATAAGCAAGGAATTTATGGAAGCAGGCGACATTCCGTTTTCGTGGGAGGAGGTGACGTCTACCCTGCCAAAATACCCAGTTTCGGCAGTTACTACGACATACTCAGGGCTAAGGAATCAAATCAAATTGATTTATGTAGTTTTCTATGGCTTCGACGGAAAATTGATTTGGAAATGATCAGTTCGAAAATTCGTGAATTACCTATTGAATCTCAATATGAATCCTTAGGAACCTCTCTTCATCCCTATGATAATTATCAGATTAGGAAGTGTAGGAAGGGGTATATTTCAAGTATACACGTACTTACCACGGCTGGTCGTGTTTTGCCTAATCAACAACTAAAAGAAGCGATACAGGGTGTATCGCAGGCTTCTTCGTGTGCTACTTCGTCCGCACCGGATATGGCGACACAGGGCAAAATCCCCACCTCTAACTACAATTAAAAATTTATTAAATATGAATAAATATATTTATTCATATTTAATAAATTTTTAATTAATCACTTAGATTCAAATTATTTATTATTAAATATCGCAAGATAGGAAGATATATAAGTTGAGGTTTCTATCATGACGGATCAAACCGAATTGCCGTTCTGCAACAAAACAATGGATAGACTTGCAATGAGGCGACTCATCAGCAAGTTAGTCGTTTGTTTTGGAATTGCATCTACAACAAATATTTCAGATCAAGTTAAGATTTCGGGTTTTCAACAAGCTACAAAAGCATCTGTCTCACTGGGCATCGACGACCTCCTAGCAGTACCATCTAGAGGATGGCTTGTACAAGACGCTGAGAAATAAAGCCACGTGTCGGAACGGCATTATCATTACGGCAGCCTGCATGCCGTGGAGAAGTTACGCCAATCAATTGAAGCCTGGTATGCTACAAGCGAATGTTCAAAACGGGAAATGAATCCAAGTTTCAGAATGATCGATCCTTCAAATCCGGTCCACATGATGTCGTTTTCTGGGGCCCGGGGAAGTGTATCCCAAGTCCATCAGTTGCTTGGCATGAGAGGTTTAATGTCGGATCCCCGGGGACAAGTAATTGACTTACCCATCCGAAGAAACCTTCGCGAAGGCCTATCCCTGACGGAATATATTATTTCCTGCTATGGTGCCCGCAAAGGCGTTGTGGATACCGCAGTTCGAACTTCCGATGCCGGATACCTAACACGCAGACTCGTCGAAGTGGTTCAACACATCGCTGTACGCAAAAGAGATTGTGAAACTACCAAAAGTATTGCTTTGCCTAATATCATCGAAGAGAAAGGAAAATCCGTTGGAGCAATATCATATCAAAAATTGGTTGGACGTGTGCTGGCAGATAACGTCTACCGAGATGTCAGATGTATTGCTACCCGTAATCAAGATATCAGTGATGGACTGGCTAGTAACTCAGTAGTATCGATGCAGCCAATATATGTAAGATCTCCTTCGACACGTAAAAGCATTTTCCGGATTTGTCAGTTGTGTTATGGTTGGAGTCTCGCCCAGTACGATTTAGTAGAATTGGGGGAAGCTGTTGGTATCATCGCAGGTCAATCCATTGGAGAACCGGGAACTCAATTAACATCAAGAACTTTTCATACAGGTGGGGTATTTACGGGCGATATCGCAGAATATATACGAATTCCGTTTAATGGACTTATCAATTCCGATGGGAGGCTGGTTTACCCCACACGTACGCGACATGGGCATCCTGCCTGGATGTGTCGAAATGATCTATCTGTTGTTCTTACACGTTGTGGTGATACACATAATTTTGTCGTTCCAGCTCGAAGTCTACTTATGATTCGGAGCGGTCAGTATGTTGAGGCGCGGCAAATCGTCGCGGAAGTACGAGCCAAAGAATTTCCTCTCAAGGAGCGTATCCAAAAAGCTATCTATCCAAATCTAAAGGGGGAAATTCACTGGAATAAATTTGTGTGGCATGTACGCGATTACATAGGTAATCCCATTCGTATCGTACGCGAAGCGGGCCATATCCGGATTTTTTCAGGAACTTATAGCGAATCCAACGAAAGCTATTTGTTTTATAAAGATCAGGATAGAGTCGGCGTCAAACTCAACTCTATCGAAAGGAAGTGTGATTCTTCCGAAACAATTGGTGAAAAGAAAATTGATGCCACCAGCGTGGAAGGTTTGCAAAGAAGTATCCAAATAGTTGGAGTCGATCCAATTCGAGAATTTGGAATCGGTCCAAAATATTTCTTAAGTTGGTCGAAACTTCCAATATCTAATTATATTTTATCTAATATCAAAGTGGAGCGGTCCGAAGAAACTGAATTCGTTTCTCTGTCGTTTGAAAGACAAGAAGGAAATCTTAACGAACCATATTTTGTAAATATTGAGGTTCGATTAAGCAGCATCTTGGGTGGGGGTGATATCCTGCCCATCTATGACAAATTTGGCTATCAAGTTGGTATTTCGGGGATTATAAGATATGGCACCGTAGAAGTTGAACCTATCGATAAGAAGATGTTTGATTTCTATGGCGAGTCGGAAAAAACGACCCCCAACCCGTGGTATAGAGTAGTCGGGGGGGGCAATTCCTTCCTAATTTCCGAGGAGTCTTGTACTACATATGAACCCTCATCATCTATTTTGGTAACAAACAATACTATTGCAGAAGAAGGCGAACGAGTAACTGATACTATTACTAGTAAAATACGTGGACTAATCCGAATTGAAAAGACATTAACAAATAGTATTACGGCGAGAGTATCACCCGAATATATTCACAATCCGGGAGGGACACCTAATATACCCAGCCAAGATATTAATCTGATACAGCCAGGTACTTTGATTACCAAAAAAAACGAAGCCGGGGATTGGGTTTACCTCGAAGCGGTTACACTTTACAGGAAGAGAGATATTTCCGTCCCGGTAAGACCAGTTGTCAAATACGAAGTCTCTAGCGATTCTTTGGTGCAAGGAGCTTTCCGCCTCGATAAGCCGAAGACGCAGAGACGCACGAAAGCTAGAATTTTTCGATGTATATCCCATAGAAATGGCGAAAGAATCAAAATGATTAGTCACACGACTAATCAATTAGTTAGAACTTTTTTAGTGTCTGACCGGCGAAGACACTTCGACGAGACCTCTTCTGCGAAAAGTAACTATTTATCTCTAACCACTGTGGGAATCAGCAATCTCCTCAGTACTTTCATTCAGATTAATTCGGTGACGTTTTCCCCTGCAAGAAGGTTTGGAGTCAGTCAGATTTCCCAAAAACTGGTGTCTGTCGACAAGCCCTCTTTTGCTCGAGTCAATCTATCCGACAACGGCAACGATTTAGCTCCCAAACATCGAAGCATTACTATTCATTCGGCGTCGGAGCGTGGTGCGTCTTTCTTAACTTTGTCACCGTTTGATTTTCATCGTAACAATTTTTTTGCTGATTCAAACAATAGTAACTATGGAAGGAGAGTTGGTAATTATCTTTACCGCCCAGAATCGGGTATAGTCAACTCAGCCGGGAGTCTGAAAAATGTTTCATCCACCTTCAAATGTGAATCTTTTTCAGAAAAATATCCAAATCTAAATATTGAAGATAAGGTTAAATTCGAGAGATCAAAATTAACTTGTTGTCAATTCAATTTTGGAGAGGTAGGTCTATTGGGGACTTCACACGCTACTTCCCACTTGCCGTATCCCTCTTATTTGGCACTGAATAGCAAAGCCTCCTTTTTCGGAAGTTACTTTCTCAATTATTCGGCAGATACGTATGCGGCAGATACGTCGGAACACCGACATAGGTATCTAATTGATGAGAACAGATTAACATTAAGATGTGCCATAAATCCTTCTTTATATAAATCTTTATTGGAAAAGCCAATTTATCCGCCACCAAAATTTATTAGTTGTAAAATCTTTTCAATTAATCTAGGACTACTAATCAGTAGAAATCGATTCTTCCATAGAGGTATCTTATTTTTCCAGTCCGGTCAGGTCGTAGCCATTTATCGAGATTACTTATTAGTCAGAGCTGGTAAAACCCTGTTGGCGACCCGGGGAGCAGTTCCCTACAAAATATCTGGAGACATCATCGGGGAGGGAGATACGTCAATAAAATTACCGTATGATAGGTTGAAATCCGGAGACATCACGCAGGGTCTTCCGAAGGTTGAGCAACTGCTAGAATCTCGTTCCGTTGCTTCTATTTCAGTAAGAATCGAATATCTTTCTAGAAGATGGAATCGAGGTATTACAAGATTGATGGGGAACTTATGGAGCCACTTCCTAAGTGCCGGGACAAGTATGGAATACTGCCAACTGATCTTAATGAACGAAATTAGAGAAGTTTATGAATCTCAAGGAGTAAAAATATCCGATAAGCATCTAGAAATTATTATTCGTCAGCTGACATCAAGGGTCGTAGCGTCGGAAGATGGGATAACCAACGTATTCTTTCCCGGGGAGCTTGTGGAGCTATCACAGGCGGAACGGATGAATCGTGTATTGAAGAAACCAATTTTCTATGAACCCATTATACTGGGAATGACAAAAGCATCCCTTAATACTTCTAGCTTTTTATCAGAGGCGAGTCTTCAAGAAACTACGCGAGTATTGGCCAAAGCTGCTCTCCGTGGTCGAATTGACCGGTTAAAAGGATTAAAAGAAAACGTTATTCTTGGCGACTCCGTCCCAGTTGGAACAGGTAGTCCAGAAATAGTTTGCCAACTAGAAGTGAATAGGCAAAAAGGTTTTCACCTGGAAATAAACAGGAATAGCACGAACTCAACTTGGAAAATAAAATATGACTTATGCGATTACCGCAAGCAGCAAAATGTCGGCCCCAATCTATTCATACGGGATTGAGTCAACTCTAACCTCCTACTAATCTTGAAATGAGATGGGGAGTGACCCCTTTTTACCCCCCCCCCCGATACCAAATGACGTTTTTGCGCGTTTCAACTGACAAAATTGATCAATCATTAGATTGTAATAATGTATCAAATTTAGTTAAAATAAAACGAATTTACAGCTTTTTATACCTGAGGGGAAGATGCAACAGAGAAATCGGAATATTAATCTGGAAGGAATGATGGCAGCAGGGATTCACTTTGGCCACCAAACCCAGAAATGGAATCCCAGGATGTTACCTTATATATTTACGGAGCGGAAGGGTGTTCATATTCTTGATCTAACTCAGACTGCTCGTTTTTTATCTGAAGCCTGTGATCTGGTATTTGATGCAGCAGCGGAGGGAAAGGAATTTTCAACGGTTGGTACGAAACATCAGGTAGCTGATTTGGTAGCATCAGCCGCAACAAGATCTCAATGTCACTATGTGAATGAAAAATGGTTAGGCGGTACGTCAACAAATTGGTCCACCACAGAAATGCGTCTTCGTAGATTTCAATATTTACAAAACGTAGAAGATACGGGGGAGTTCGACCGACTTCCAAAGCAAGAGGCGGCGATTTTGAGAGGATAACTACTTAAACTGAGAAAGTGTCTAGGCGGCATTCAATATATGGCAGACTTACCCGATATTGTGACAATTACTGATCAGCACGAATAATCTGTTGCTCCTAGGGAATGTATTATTTCAGGCATTCCAACAATCTGTGTTGTCGATACAGATTGTGATCCGGATCTTGTGAATATTCCAATCCCCGGCAATGACGACGCGCGACCCTCAATCCGATGGATATTGGACAAACCAGCATTAGCCATTTGTGAAGGTCGTTTAAACTCAAAGTTATCTGAGGTAAATTAGCAAAAGACGAGGATAGTAACTGCCTCGACAATTTGTAATGAAATAGGAAGAAAAATTTGCATCGTACTTAGCTTAAGGATATCGTCCAATTTAAACAGAAACTAAATTGCCTCCGTTTCTTTAGAAAAATAAAAGAAACTAATTTGTAGTGATTACCTTAAATATTTTAGATAAATTTCCCCATTGATAGGGGGGTGTTACGAACATCGAGCAACTGCGAATTTACGAGATGGATGATCTGTATCAAGTATCGAGTGTAGAAGTAGGCTAACACTCCCATTGGCAAATAGGAGATTTCCAAGTTCACGCACAAGTTCTTCTAACTTCCTGGGTCGTCATCGCATTGTTGTTGGCTTTACCTCTTATAGGTACCAGGAATCTGCAAACCATACCGACTGGCAGCCAGAATTTTGTCGAGTATGTTCTGGAATTTATTAGGGATTTAACTAGGACCCAGATGGGAGAGGAGGAATACCGCCCCTGGATTCCTTTCATCGGAACGATGTTTCCATCTATTTTTGCTTCCAACTGGTCTGGTGCTTTGTTTCCTTGGCGAATCGTTCAGTTACCTCATGGAGAGTTGGCTGCACCTACCAATGATATCAATACTACTGTTGCGTCAGCCTTGCTTACATCAGTAGCACATTCTTATGCGGGTTTACACAAGAGAGGTTTCAGCTATTTCGGTAAGTATATCCAGCCAACTCCGGTATTACTACCTATTAATATTTCGGAAGATTTTACTAAACCCCTATCACTTAGTTTTCGGCTGTTTGGAAATATTTTGGCTGACGAGTTGGTAGTAGCTGTTCCCGTCTCCCTAGTACCTTTAGTTGTTCCTGTACCCATGATGCCTTTAGGTTTATTTACAAGTGCCATACAAGCTTCGATTTTTGCTACTTCAGCTGCGGCTTATATTGGGGAATCCATGGAAGGCCACCACTAATTTATAATTTACCTGGAAAAAGTCATTACAAAAAACTATGGTAATTACAAAATAATTTATTTGAGAACCATTCATTTGATCGCTGTAGTGGAAAAAAACGTTTCCGTGGTATTATGCTGTAGTAGTACGGGAACCTTGTTGTCTTCTCCTCCACCCCGAATAGTGATAATAAAAAGTAGCGGGGAGGGGGGGGGTCGGTAATTCCCCCATGGACCTCCAAATTTAAATCGAGCCATTTAATATTTTAGATGAGGAAGTATAAATTCCCATTACCGAGCTCAAACTGAAGAAGTGAAAGATGTATATACAAACTATTGACGAAGCAATTTATCTCGTTTTTTTGCTTCTCGTTTGAACTGGTTTATGTCTAAGTTACCCTTATTTCACATCATATCGGATGAATTGATTAAGTGTTACTTGCACCAAAACTAGAATGAACATGTTTCAGTAGATAATAATTATTATTACCAAATACTCAAATTTATCCGATACAACTTTATTAAATTAGGCAGAAAGTCGCACTGATCGACATAGGAAGTAGATGCGTTCTTAACGTACTTCATTATTTTTCCAAATTAAACATTAACAATATAACATGTTATGTAACATGACTAGTTTTGATTAGACTCATGTAGAATTGATTTCTCGGTTGACGTTTACTAGAAAGTCTTCATTGCAACAAGTCTAGTTAGCGTACAACAAAACAATATTGATTAATGTAAATAAATTAGGAGGAGACTAATATGAACCCATCGATTTCTGCTGCTTCTGTTATTGCTGCTGGGTTAGCTGCAGGCCTTGCCTCAACCGGCCCCGGTGTTGGCCAGGGTACTGCTGCAGGTCAGGCAGCCGAGGGTATTGCGAGACAGCCAGAAGCAGAAGGCAAGATACGAGGTACTTCATCATTGAGTTTGGCTTTCATGGAAGCTTTGACAATTTATGGATTAGTTGTAGCTCTAGCTCCGTTATTTGCAAATCCATTTGTTTAACTTATTTAAATGGAAAATAGTTTGTTGCACCTACCCTTTCCTCATTAAACTATTTTCGAATCAGTGGTGAAACGCTAGTTTGGAGGGGGGGGGGGCCTAGTGGGGTAGTGGGAAGTCATCGATACATCTACCCACTCAAGTTCCTGCAGCGTCTAGTTGTGACTCTCTCTGTCTTTCTACTAACTAAGAAGTTTTGGCAAATTAGGGTGAACAAATATAAGTAAGTTGTCAAAATTGGCGACTCGGCAAATATTGTCCCTCTCGTGGTTTTCCTTTGATTCTTCGGATTTCGGAGTTTGTGACTTCTTTTCGGGCTGGACCAGAGGTTGTTCAATTCTTACAAAATATTCCAGGAGGAAAAGGATTATGAGAAGTGTAAGTGAGATCCCTGCTTCTTCAAGTGATTGGACTCTCGCCGCAAGTATTGGTTTAAACACGAATATTTCAGAGATAAATCTAATTAACTTAATTTTGGTACTAGGTATATTGTTTTACTATGGAAGAGGGGTGTGTGCGAGTCGTATATCCGAGTGGGGTAGCTGTTTATCCCAGTTGCACCCAAACCAGAGAAAGTGCAAAATCCCGACGAATTCCCTGTAAATAAATGTTATGCAAGAACCGGAGCATTCCGTGTAATCGGTGAAACTTTTGCTTCTGCTAACGGATCACCGGGACTGCTGTCAATATGGTTAAAGCCAAATTGCTTGAAGTCTTGGCAAATTTGGGGTTCTCTCTCCCCCGGCGCGTAATCCAAATCGCGGTTGGAAAGCATTATTCACCGTATTCGGTATATGACGCCCATATCAGGAATACTTTGATTTGTATCACTTCTCGAAATAGATACCTATCCTAAGTAGATATATAGATAGAGAAATATCAGAGTTGACTTAGCTCAATCTTCTTCAATTTGCTGAATAGACAACCCATACAAGATGAATACCACTCGGAACAAGCGGCTCTCAAATAATTAGTAATTATCTGGGAGAGTCCTCAATTTTCTTTCCTTTTAAAAGATTTCTTATTTCATCTAAGCATAGTCGAGATGAATTTTGTTAGTCAATGGAAAAAAGAGGGGAGGCAAGCCCGCGTGCAAAAACAATGTCTGTTGGATTCTATCAATTTATCGGGAGAAACGGGCAGGAAAGCCGAATGGATCGAAACATCCATGTTCGGTTTGGGAAGAGATCACTAGTCTCCGATTCTCGGAGATCTGTAATCCACTTTCATTGATCAATTTTTTAGAAAATCGTGAAAGAACAATTTTGAATACAATTCAGGATGCGGAGGAACGTCACGAAGAAGCTTCTAATAAACTTCGGAAGGCTCGTATTCGTCTGCAGCAAGCAAAAATTAAAGCGGATGAGATCCGAATTAATGGACTTACCCAAATGGACAGGGAACAGCGGGATCTGGTCGATGCAGCTGACGAAGATTTAAAAGGATTGGAAGATAGTAAGAATTATGCAATTCGTTTCGAGAAACAACGCGCTATTGAGCAGGTTCGGCGGCAAGTTTCTCGACTAGCGTCTGAAAGGGCTCTGGAAAGCCTAACTAGTCGTCTGGATAATCAACTGCACTTACGAATGGTTGATTATCACATCGGCCTGTTCAGAGCCATAGATAACAAATCTGACTAGTCTCAATTTCGCTACTAGTTTCCATCTACTTAATCTCATTGTGAAACGGGTTCTATTTCTACTTCTTCCAATAATATTTCTTCTTGCAAAAATGGTGATAAATATTCGACCTGACGAAATTAGTAGCATTATTCGCAGACAAATTGAAGGGTATGTCCCAGAAGTGAAAGTTGTTAACATCGGTACCGTACTTTAAGTCGGAGATGGGATCGCCCGTATTCATGGACTTACCAAAGTAATGGCTGGTGAATCGGTGGAATCTGAGGATGGTACAGCAGGGATTGCTCCGAATCTAGAATCTGATAACGTTGGGGCCGTACCGACGGGTGATGGTTCGACCATACAAGAGGGAAGCTCTGTAAGAGCAACGGGAAAGATTGCCCAAATACCAGTTAGTGATTCATTTTTAGGTCGTGTCGTAAATGCCTTGGCCCAACCTATTGATGGGAGGGGCCAAATCCCAGCTTCCGAGTTTAGGTCGATCGAATCTCCCGCTCCGGGGATTATTTCGAGACGCTCCGTCTACGAACCTTCACAAACAGGTCTTATTGCTATTGATTCCATGATTCCTATTGGTCGTGGCCAACGGGAGTTGATTATTGGTGACAGACAGACTGGTAAAACAGCAGTAGCTACAGATACAATTTCGAATCAGAAAGGTCAAAGTGTTATATGTGTTTACGTAGCCATTGGTCAGAAAGCTTCTTCTGTGGCTCAGGTAGTAGACACCTCTCAAGATCGCGGCGCCATGGAATATACGATCGTAGTGTCGGAAACCGCGAACTCCCCAGCCACTCTGCAATATCTCGCTCCTTATACGGGAGCAGCTTTGGCCGAATACTTCATGTATCGCAAGCAACATACCCTGATTATTCATGATGATCTTTCTAAACAAGCTCAAGCTTATCGACAAATGTCTTTACTATTAAGAAGACCACCTGGGCGAGAAGCATATCCAGGAGATGTCTTTTACCTACATTCCCGTCTTTTAGAAAGAGCGGCTAAGTTAAGTATCCAATTAGGGGAAGGTAGCATGACAGCTTTACCCATCGTTGAGACACAAGCAGGAGATGTCTCAGCGTATATCCCTACCAATGTTATTTCTATCACGGATGGATAAATATTTTTATCAGCAGATCTACTTAATGCTGGGATTCGACCAGCAATAAATGTGGGTATTTCTGTATCTAGAGTGGGCTCCGCAGCCCAAATAAAAGCTATGAAACAAGTGGCTGGCAAGTTGAAATTGGAATTGGCACAATTTGCAGAATTGGAGGCTTTCGCACAATTTGCTTCTGATCTTGATAAGACTACCCAGAATCAGTTAGCCAGGGGCCAACGATTGCGTGAGTTGCTTAAGCAGTCTCAATCAGCCCCATTATCGGTGGAGGAACAGGTGGCTACCATTTACACCGGAGTCAACGGATATTTGGACGTACCAGAAGTTGAACAAGTCAAACGATTCTTAGTTCAATTACGTGAGTATGTAATAACTAGCAAACCTAAATTTGGTGAAATTACTCGTTCTGCAAAAGTATTTACAGAACAAGCGGAGACACTTCTGAAGGAAGCGATTAAGGAGTCAACAGAAATTTTTACATTGCAAGAGAAATAAGTAATAAAGTTGCAAGTTTCACTTGGGAGAGGGGGTAAGACAACCCCTGGACTTTACCCGACCGCTTCCAATTCATCTACGTCGACAGAATTGCCTCAGGCACATAATTACGCCCAATAGGATTTGAACCTATACTTAAGGTTTAGAAGACCTCTGTCCTATCCATTAGACGATGGGCGTTTCTTTATCTCTATCTTTTTGATTAATATTAATTATTAATATGCCTCCAGATTAGTTATCAAATCGTGAACAAACAGGAGCTTCAGTTTGTTCACGACCCAATTTATGGGTGAAGGGGTTAAATCGACTGGAACTTCGGGATTCGCAGCTTCAACAGCGGGTAGCGGGAATCGAACCCGCATCAGTAGCTTGGAAGGCTAAAGGTTATAGTCGACGGCAACAAATGATTGTGACATCGCTAATCCAGAACCGAACGTGGAAGTTTCCGACCATTCGGCTCCTTTATGAAAATCAAGTAGACTTAGTACAAAACTGAGATAAAATTCGTCCGCATTCCGCATATATTTATCGAAATGGAACATTTGAAAGATGGGTGAACCGTCTCCCCCGTTTCAGGAGGGGGAAGTGTATATCAAAACTCCATTTACGAGCGCCAAGTCTTCCCCCATATTGAAATATATGGGGACTTCTTCCTCTTTTTCTCTCTTGTTCGAGGAGTAGAGAGCCGTCTCAATTTGAGTTATTGATATTCATAAAATCTATGTCAGTCTTGCTTATGTTTTGTCCATGTAGCATGAATATACTGCTTAGATGATCCTTTAAATAAAAAGAAGGTGGATTACTTTAGCCAATTCTTTTTTCTTACCTCGTTCTTTATTTTTACTTTCAAAAATATAATCTTTAGGGAAGTATTTCTCACCGAGTCGGAAGCAATTGTTTTTGTTTAAACAAATAAGCGCTTGACTTGACAATCTTGATAAACCAAGATTAATCCACCTGTAACTTTCGAGCTTGGATTTTTATCCAAGGTTCAGTGACGATGAAACAAATATTTTAGATGTCTACCCATAGATTCCTAATTTTCCCTTTTTTTGGAATCGTGCCAAGTATTTAGCATACCAAACTAAACTAATCCCGCTTCGTCACCAATAAGTACGACTTTGTACAAGAGTGACGGGAATTGCGCATTTTCCCACACTAATAACTAGTAAAGAAAAGAAGATATACCTTTGTAAAAATAAGCTTCTTGATTTAGTCAAGATTCAATTTGAAAGATCCCTTAACTAGTAAAATCAATTTGAAACGAGTCACACTTTTACCACTAAACTATACCCGCTACGATACATTTGTATTATACCAACCATTTCTACATCGGCAAGACGTTCCAACCGTATTGACCTCTGATTGTAGGGAGCCCCCCCCTACCCACTCCTCGTATATATATACATATGTATATATATACGTAATTACCATTTACATGGTTGCATCGCCCGTATCAAAGATTACCCCTTCGGGCTGCCAATAGTGCAATTACTAATGGTCCCGATGCAACTACTAATGCTAAGATAGCAAGTTGTGCAATTATTTCTAGATTCACTAACCCTCCTTCTACCATTTTTCATAAATCTATCTTGATACTGAGAAATCTTTTTCGTTTAATTAAACAGATATAATTTATTTAACTCTTTTCTTTCAATTATTTTTAACTTACACCCAAAAAGGGTAGGGGGCAAAAAAACTCATGGAATCAAGTGAATAAAGGTAAATTTATTCGCTACTTATTAATTTGATGCTCCCACGGAAAACTTTCTAGCTGCGGGATTGGCCATTGTTTCATATTGTCTTTTACTTCAGACTGCGGAAGCAAACTTGTCAATTTTAGCTGGGATGGAGAAATATCGAACCCCTCTTAGATAGGATTTTCGACTTGTACCCAATAAATTGGGATTTTCGACTTGTACCCAATAAATTTAGTTACAATTTTTTTTTTTATGTAATAAAAAAATTAATTGGAATCAAAATTAGTTCCGAATTTGACTCTGGCAAGTAATACGCAAGCGAGGTCACCTCTTTTCACGCAAACCATATTGTAGATGTAGGTTGCAGGTATAGACTTACAACCTAACTCTGTGTTAAAATATATAACAAATATGTAAATATAAGCCGTTCGGAGAGATGGCCGAGTGGTCTAAAGCGTCGGATTGCTAATCCGTTGTACAACTCATATGTACCGAGGGTTCGAATCCCTCTCTCTCCTACTATTTTTAGTAAATCAAACTGGTAGCTTGAAAAGCTGATACTAACAACAAAACTGAGGCGTCTACTTCTGTTTAATCTCTACGTCCGGGGTTTCGTCCAGGATCATTCGACAAAAATCCGAAAACGAATAGAGAAACGAAGAAGATCACTACTGCATAGACAAATAGTTTAAGGGTAAGCATGATAAAATCTCCATCTTTTCTAAGACTAGGTATAAAATAAGGCAAAACAACTTCGTTTGGAATACCCAATTTACATCTACCACTTCTATTTGCATGAATATACGGGTGTGATTTTCTTCCCCAATTGGAAGAAAGAACTCGGCTTTCACTAGTCGTTATTTTCTTTGACGAATTCTATTTATTTCATCCAGTATTTTGTTTTCTTCTTAGTTTTCTGGCAAGACTGATAACCTCCGCCTGCAGATGCCAGAAGCGGGTGAGAGAGTTCTCCCTCACCAAAATTAATATTTTTGCTTGAATTGTAGCGACCCCCGCCTTTTTCTATTTTTCCAACCTCAACTATTTGATAATTCTATTATTTGTTGAAGAACAAGGCATTCCGTGATTAAGCAACTCCCAGTAATTAGTTATCGAAAGCTAACAGCGGCTTGCCAAACAAAGGCTAATAGGAGAAAAAAGACTGGTATTACTGGCATTACATCTACAATTGGATCAAAGATTGCATAAGCTTCGGGTAATTTGGCAAAGGAGGCGCCACTGAGGTGAGTATAATTTTCCAGATAGATATTGTACGAAACTACCATCTTCATTCTCCAGTGATGTAACAGGTAATTTCTATCCGACGTGTTTGTACATCACCTTTCAATCGGTTGACCCGTCGGGTATATTTTATTATATTTATTATATGTCCCCTGATTTGACTAAATAGGATTCTTCAAAATAGAAACCTTGCCAGGCCGAAGTGATATCTGAATAAACTTCTACTTAAGTATCCCCCTTCAGTTCATTTTATGAAGTACCAATAGTTTTGAAGTAGTTCAATCTCTTTTCCTTGTTATTCTTTTGTAATCGAAAAAGTAACTGAAAAAGCCGGTTGACAGAAAACTCAAGGTGTGAGATAGTCGTCATACCCACCATTTGTGGGGCGTGGCCAAGCGGTAAGGCAGCGGGTTTTGGTCCCGTCACTCGGAGGTTCGAATCCTTCCGTCCCAGATTCTTCTAAGAAGAAAAAATATTACACATTTTCATGTCTTCAAAATTGAAGAAGTCATAAATCTTATTTCTACCTTCGATTTGCTACCTACCCCTCTCCCAATATGCTCGGTGTGATAGTTTACCTCGGAGGATCTCCCAGTTTATATTATGATGATAAGACAAATATAGCAATAGATCTCTCTATGATGCGAAACAACAAAATGATACCAAAATTAAATTATGAAATTAGCTTATTGGATGTATGCTGGACCCGCTCACATAGGTACTTTACGAGTAGCGAGTTCCTTTAGGAATGTACATGCTATAATGCATGCCCCTCTGGGAGATGACTACTTCAACGTAATGCGTTCCATGTCGGAGAGGGAGAGGGATTTCACCCCAGTAACTGCTAGTGTAGTGGATCGCCACGTATTAGCACGTGGGTCTCAAGAGAAGGTTATAAACAGCATAAGCCGAAAAGATGAGGAATAACACCCCGACCTAATCGTTTTAACACCTACGTGTACCTCTAGTATTTTACAAGAGGATCTACAAAATTTTGTTGAGCGAGCTTCCTTGTCTTCTGAATCTGATGTAATTCTCGCGGATGTTAATTATCACTGAGTTAATGAGCTTCAAGCGGCGGATAGAACCTTGGAACAAATAATTCGATTTTATCTGGATAGGGCTCGTAGACAAAGTACTTTGGACCGATCTGTAACAATCGCACCTTCAGCAAATATTATAGGAATTTTTACCTCAGGCTTCCATAATCAACATGACTGTCGCGAATTGAAACGTCTACCTGGAGAATCGGGAGTTTCAGTCAATCAAGTAATCCCGGAAGGGGGGTATCTTAAATATTTGAAGGATTTGCCAAGAGCTTGGTTTAATATAATTCCTTACCGCGAAGTAGGCTTGATGACAGCAGCTTTTTTCGAAAAAGAATATGGAATGCCCTACATATCTATAACTCCCATGGGAATTTCAAACACAGCTGATTTTATTAGACAGATTGAAAAGCTTGTGAATGTGTGGGCTTTCGCGCTGGCAGAAGAGAGACTTAACTACAAATTATATATTGACAATCAAACTAAATTTGTTTCTCAAGCAGCTTGGTTTTCAAAGTCTATTGATTGTCAAAATTTAGCTGGAAAAGAAGCAGTAATTTTTGGTGATGCGACTCATGCAGCCTCAATTACTAAAATACTTGTTAAAGAAATGGGAATTCGTGTCAGTTGCTCGGGCACGTATTGCAAGCATGATGCGGAACGGTTCAACGAGCAAGTTCAGGGTTTATGCAATGAAGTAATAGTTACGGAAGATCATACCGAAATTGGAGATACGATAGCCCGTATTGAACCCTCCGCCATATTTGGAACTCAAATGGAACGTCATATCGGCAAACGTATTGATATTCCGTGCGGGGTCATTTCTTCACCGGTTCATATTCAGAACTTTCCTCTGGGATATCGACCTTTTCTAGGTTACGAAGGAACCAATCAAATAGCTGATCTAATCTATAACTCATTTAGTCTGGGTATGGAAGAGCATTTACCGAATCTTTACGGAGGGCACGACACTAAAAAAGTAAGCACCAAGTCTTTATCAACAGATAGAAGAGATATTAATCGGACTCCCGAAGCTGAGTCAGAACCAAATAGAATTCCTGGTTTTGTAAGGGGGAGAACCAAAAAAAACACCGAAGTCTTTGCAAAGCAAAACAATATTTTAGAAATTACAATTGATGTCACGTATGCAGCTAAAGAAAAATCAAGTACTTAATTTGATAAACTGTGTAGATGACAATTCAGAATAAGTTTCAGTCTGCTTAACTTCATTTTGCGTCGTAGAATTTGTGCCAGAAATTTCAATCCAAGATACCGAGGCAACTAAGTATTTAGCAGGAAATTAATTCTCGGTTTTTAGATATTATGGTGAAACCTCGCTTGAAGCAATATGGTAAGAAGCAACGTGTGACTCGAGTATCGAGATCGTTTTTGCGGAGTCTGGTGTCCGCCGGTTACACTAAAATGGTGGAGTGTTCCCGCTTCGACATTTGTTAAAAACAATTACCCAATGAAGCTTGAATTATATCTACCTATTTGAATCTATTTATCTTTTTGGGGAGGGAAGTTAGATCCATGGTTATCTACAATAAATGGGACGGTAAAACCTCCTTAGTCCATTATCTTGTATGTTTTTACCGGGGGTTTAAAACTTGACTTCGGTGGAGTTGATCTAGCATTACTGGGTTCGGATGATTCAACAACCTTACCTCCAATTTACCTTGATTAATTTTTAATTTATCTAAAATTGTTTAATTTTCAACAGGTATAAAGAAAAATTAATCAATGACTTTTTTTAGGGTCTATGAAGATGGGTTCTGCTGCTACCGACTCTTAATTTGTGAGAGACCTCGGGGTTAGGTCCAAACCTAAGGATCCACTTAAAATAGATCTACGAACGAGGGGATTTTCAATATTCAACCGAAACTCATTGGCGGGCAAATAGAAAAAGGGGGGGGGTTAGCCCGCTCCGTCATTTATCTAAACTATTTACCCGACAACTTCGTTTCTTACAAAATAATAATTCGTAAGGAGATAACTCAACAAACTGGAAAATATCCGCGTCATATAATGTGAGTTAGAAGTATCCTTCTGCTACTGGATGGGGCAATTACCTATTCAACTGAAGTTGTGCCTTAAGCCGCACGAATTTAACGTTTCATCTGCGGCTTCATGGGGGGGAGGGGGGTTCCGCCCCGTGTGTACCTACCTATCCCGATAGGTTACTTACCGAATAATTGCAATTGATACCCATTCTCGGAGAGAAGGTAGAGCCATCGGAGAGGTTGGTTTCTACAACCCCAGGAAAGGACAAACTCAATTGGATCTACTTGCTATTGCTGTCCCACTTAAACAAGGAGCTCAATCAACAGCAATTGTTCGTGATATTTTGAAACGGGCTAAGGTGATCGAATAGATTGAATCAAGCTCTAATTAAAAATCAAATTTTAGGAGAATCTAATGGGCCTAGTTTACAGATCTTTCCAGATGCTTTTGTATTATCCCTCTCTTTTACTTATACTTTATGTCTACGCCGTATTTGGTATCCCCCTAAAAAGTAGAATATTTCGGAGGGAATACTGGTTCTCCATCAAAACCTCTTTTGAAAGAAGTGATATTGGAAATATTTTTCTGAGCGTGATAAAAAGTTGGAAAAAGGGGGGTGGTCAGAGATAGTTCGAGACAGCAACATAATTACTACTGGAACGAGTTTATTCACTCAATCCAATTTGGAATTAGAGGTTAAACGACGGCCTAACCATAATAAAAATATCACTTAGTATAACTCGCTACGACTTTTTAAAAGTTTTTAAGAGATGGTTGCGGCTCAGCATATTACCGGGGATCAAATCAATAAATATTTCACTTGCTTGGATACTTGGATACTTCCCATGCATAAACCAAATTAGTAAGTATTTGCTACATTAGTTGGTAAATATTTACTATCTTCGGATTTCACTTTGTCCAACAAAACAGATGATTCATCACTCTTGAGTACAATGGTGAAATAGTTGTAGTTCCATCTTCATTTTTTCCAAATAATGAAACTTTAGTTATTAATATATCAAATCCTCCGGGGAAAAGTCATTACGAAATATAGTAATGTTTAGGAGTTACCGCAACGAAAATAACCTCCGGATCTCCTCCTAGGTTTGATCTATTACATAGAAGTGAGTGGCTTAGCATTAATCAAGATTGTTTTTCATATCTACTTCTTCTTCTACTTAGAGATAATCTTCACTCAGTCGCTTGCAAGTCTTGTTTAGATAGACAAGGCCTAAATTTAGTCTTTGGAACTTGTAATGCAATAGCAACAAAGCGTTTAATTGATAGTGTGCGCTACCAAGATTACTCAGAGATTTTCTATTCAGAATTTGTTTGAAAATGAGGCAGTCGGCTCGATATCAACTTGTACCTTTACGTACTTCTACAAACAATATGTCTAATTCTGGCAATACCTATTTCGTGTCGGTTGGTCGGCAAAACGGATAACAATTCAACAATTTCAAAGTCTACTCACTCAATATTTTTATTTTTGGAAGATAGATTGCCAAAATCTAGCCACGTCTCAAAAATTGAGATGTCGCAAAATCTTCACCTAGAAACCCTAGTTCGCTTGTTTCGCCGACAAGTTAAAGATGTCTCATTCCTACATTTATTAAGGATAGTTATTCATGCGTACAAAATTTCGTATGGGAAATTTATTCAACCTCGATCTTGGAAACAAAGAGAACACGAAAGTATTGATATGCTACTCCAAAATTTTTTCACTTACGAGATTGATTCAATATTGTTACTGTCGTGGAGGCGAATGTGCAAACTGCAACCGAGATTTTTTGTATATCCCGATAGAGATAACGTAAATCTAAAAAATAGATGTGTTTCTAAATATACTTTTCAATTAGATAAACTAGGTGTCAACAGTTGCCTCATTCGAAGTTTGTGCATTCACTTTGGAAGATATAAAAACAAATCTATCATAGCTTTTCATGGAGCCCAATATTTTGCAAAGAAGTGGATTCGTTATATTTTGATATTTGTTAGATCTCATTTACATTATCCAACTGAATTTACTCAAATACGTAGCAAGTTGTTATCCACTAGTTGTGTCTTATTTTTGGGTTACGTATCAACTATTCGGTCAACATCAAAAGATGTTCATATTGAAACCGTGTCAGGTTCTTGCAGAAGTAGATTGAGTGGGGGGAGATATCACCCCAGGATTCCATTTTTGCTACTAGTTAAATTTTTGGAAAAAGGGAAATTCCGCGACAGTGATGGATATCCAGTTAGTAAATTAGCCCGGGCTGCGTCATCAGATGATGATATCTTGAACAGGTTCGCCAAAATTTGGAACACTTTTTCTTTGTATCACGGTGCTTCAATAAATCGAAATGGATTGCGTAGATTGAGATATATACCACGACTTTCATGTGATAATACGTTAGCGGGTAAGCATAAGAGTACGATACGTCTTCTACGACGTAGATTTGACCTGGAACTACCAGAAACAGTCCCTGTGTGTAACAAGCTCAATTCCTCCAAAATAAATCGGAGAGTTTGGCATTTAAACCTAAATCGATCTGTTTCATTAAAATTCATTTAATTGATGACGCAAGTCTGATAGTTTAATATTTATTTTCCCTTTTAACTCAATAAGATTTGTCATTGAATTTGTTGAATAGTAAGAAGAGACGAATATCTCGCCATTACGGTTTACACAATCATATAGATACGAAAGTATTTAATTTGCTAATTTCCTTTTGAAATCGATAGGGCGAAAAATTACTCATTTTCAAATATTATCCCGATTTTTATTACGAATTACACGAATTCTATTTCTTCAGATTTATCTTTTTTACTTAGTAATTTGTCAATTTTGCCAGAATGTATTTTAATTTTCGGTTTAATCACAATTATTACAATTGATTTATCAAACAAAGGCAGAAATACAATTTTGCCTCGTCAAATTTCGCTAATATCTATGTTAATTGGCGCGATTGCTTCACCGTGTCAATGGGGGATCCAACCAATTCTTATTGCTTCTGGAAATGGTCGGATCAGTAATTTTAGCTATATATTTCGATTTCTTATATTGATTTGTTCGCTATTATCTGTTCTGTCGTCAGTTGATTACATACGATGTTCAAAAACGGCTTTGGCAGAATTTTCGTTTCTCGTATTAGCTGCAGGTTTGGGTGGAATGGTTCTTCGCCGGGCAAGCGACTTAGTCACCCTTTACGTGGCGTTGGAATTATCAAGCCTATCTTCTCGTTTCCTGTCTGGACATACAAAAAGGGATGTAAGATCCAACGAAGCAGCTACGAAATTTCTGCTAATGGGTGGAGCTAGCTCATCTTTTCTGGTATATGGTTTTTCCTTGTTGTATGGAATTTCCGGCGGACAGCTTCAGCTTGATAAAACAGCTGTCGGATTCTCTTTTAGCCAGTATCTCATTGTAATTTATACAGCTATTGCCTTTATCGCAGCTGGAACGGCATCTAAACTTTCTCTCGTTCCGTTTCACCAATGGACTCCCGATGTATATGAAGGAGTGCGATTCGTCCGAGAAACAATTTAGTCTCTGCGTCATTTTATGACGCCACAATTGTTTCTTATGCTGTCCTGCGAGTGCGCGGGAATTTGATACTTTCCCCGTATTAGTAGTTACGCCAATAAGTCACTCTTGCCGTACCACATCAATTATTATTCAATTAATAATATACGAGTAAAACAGAGGCCGGTGGCGATATTTAGCAGATCCCCCTTCAAACAAAGAAATATATATATATATATATCCATTCTTTTTTTTTTATAAATTTTTTAGAAAGTTTTCTTTATCATGGGTAGGTTATGGTAAAATTGGTAGTTCACACGGATTTAGATGAAAATCAAGTTTACTTACGTGTACACATTTTCATTTCCCCGCACCTGTTGATGGAAATTTGACGAGCTTAATCCTTCAGAAGCTGCTGGTAAACTCCTTCGACTTGATAAATCACTCTAAAATATGATATAAGCGACAAAGCTGCACGCCTGC